TTCCTCCAAGACTACTCCTTTATCCTTTCTCATAGCTAGAGCTACTAATTCAGCAACCCTCAAAGCTATAGCTTCTTCCCCGGGTCTTACACTACAGTCAGGTCACTTGGCTTGGGGAGCTAGGCTATTTCAGTGAACCGGAAGTCTTCATAACCCATTGGATAGAATTCCTTGCGAATGAGTTGAGTTCATCTCTTGCACGTCACTTCTTAATTGGGATTGAAGGCTAGGAAAGATGCCATGCCTTGTGTCAACAAAGTTATTACGGGTAAAATAATAATAATTCCTTTAACAAAAGGGCATATCAAAAATGTCTTGACCATAGTGCGAGATCACGAATAAGAGATAGATCGAACGGCTCCGGAATCTCTCTAATTCTTCTCTTCACTTCTGTTTTAGAGCAAGAAAAAAGGTCAGGTGGATAGGCTAGTCCACGATTCCTTCCACTTGTTCTACTCCGATTCATTGCTTGCTGTGATGTTCCTTTCTCCTATTTATTTGGAAAGGAAGGAATGGGGTAAAGTACACCATATTAGTATTAATGCTAAGTACCGGAGGCGGATTTCTGCCTCCCTGTGGGTGTGTGGCGCTAGCTTTCCTTTTGTTATTGCTTACTTTCTCAACAGTTGACTCGAATCATCTGGAACGGGGTCGCCCTTTGGAACGTACAACAACCAGATCCTTGATAATATTGTGCCCCTAAGGTTGAACAGAAGAACTAGGCTGGAAAAAATGGAATCAAGAACTAGTCCAGCATCAGCAACTATTTTGTCACGCAGAGTAACCAGTCCAGAAAGCAAGCTGTGGCCCAGGTCGGCATGTTTTGAAGCCACCTCAACAATGTCCAGCAATACTTGGTGAGCACAAGCATCAAGTCCATCATACTTTTTGATATCCCTTAGTTTAGGTGGATCCGGTACAATCTGAGCTAGATGAGCGCGGATCAAATCCTGACTTACGCCAACGGTTTAGCAAATACCGTTCTGGCAACAGATCAATACCCCCCCAAACTGAGGCCATGTCTACAGACAATACCTCGGAATTGAAACATCATACACTCACATTCATACTTGTTAGAATCTTTGGGTCGTATAAATGCCAGCCCAAGAAAAATGCCTAAAATAAAACAGGTACCCAACGATGCCTCATATCATAAAGAGTTTCAAACCACCAATCACAGTAGGCACCCAAGTCATAATCAGCCAACATTTGTAACCACATGAATGAGAACTCACCAGAGGAAGGAAAATCATAAACAGCCTGACATACAACTTGCATAACCTGTGTATTATTTCATGAAGAATTAATCCTACTTAACATATGAATGTGTATAGGGGTCTCGTTTTTGAATGGGACACGCGAAACAGAAAGGTTTGTTGTATGCGTATTCTGGGTACAAGCACAAGAAACACCAGCTAAGTCTGCATAAACATTACCTCAGTGCACTGAGAAACCAGATAGTTGATTCAACTCGTCTATAGCTACCATGATAATAAGTCAGCTTAACATTACCTCATTGCGCTGAGAAACACCGGCTAATTTCTCTGGTAACTTCTTCATTATATGCCATAGGCAAAGACGGTGACGTTAGGGAACACTTATGAAATAGCTCTACATATAGCACCACACTGGTCCGTAATCATCCCATCAGGTGGTTTGTCAGACATACAAGCAGCCATACATAAGTTTGAACTCGTTCGCAAGTAGAGATTTATAACAACAGTAGCTTAACTAAAGAGATAGACTTTCACTCCGCCACCCCCCTTGACAGAGGGTTAGCCTGGTGGTAAAACGGTCAATCCTGTTGTAGCAGCAAGTATTGTAGCTGGTCAAGTCGTTCAATCTGCTATTGATTGAAAAATCTGATGCATTTAATAATGTCTTTCACATAGATACTATAAAACAATGTGTTCACACGTCATGAAGGGATAGATAATAACCTCTACGAGGGGAGATGGTGAAGATTGAACAGACCATTGGCACACCTCTGCTCACACACAGCTCGGAAATGGAATGAATTTTCACGTATGAAGGTCCAGATCAATGTTGAAAAACCGCTCAAAGATGTCATTCAAGTCAACCTCCCAGCCCCAAACCCCCTAACTAGTTAAGACTAGCAATAGGGCGTCCTTCTTGGCTGAGCACAGCGTCTATGCCCACATTGGAAGCATCACACTCAAGTTCGAAGACCTTGTCGAAACATGGAAGTGCGAGGACCGGAGCTTGAGTCATCTTCTCTTTGATCAACTCGAAACTTCGTTGTGCCTCATCGGTCCACTTGTACTCTCCACCTTTAAAAAACTCAGTAATTGGGAAAAGAAGAGCCAATCCGGCTTCAGACATTCTTGAAATTGGATCTTTTGATGAATGAAGAGGCAGGTCAGTACTTAGTGGTCTAATTGCATTGCGAGATCAAATATGTGGTCAAAGTTCTTTCCCAAACAACCCTTACACATAGTGTGATTCTATTGTATGATTTGCATCCTTACCTTTATCCATTGATATACAGGCAATAGTATAGTCATGATCCTCGATTCAACCAAGGATAAGCTTTCAATCAGCTTCCGGTTCTCCTGACCAGTATTATTTGTAGATTTATCGAGTGCCTTTACCTGCCACGCTTTGGTCTTGAAGTCGTCTTATAAGGATTATCACAAATATATAGAATCTCCCGGTTAAGCACATTACTACGAGGAAGGCAGCTTCATCCATTATTTATACAATGTTTGTTATGTACCTCAGTGCCTATTGATGTCTTTTGATGCGTTAGTACTTTGTTTATTCGCTGATCGTTGATGTAGGGAGGGAGGGTGTGCTCTTGTGGTTATCGTTCAGGTAGGTAGGGAACTAGTAATCCGGTTCCAGGGTAGTAGTGCAAGTGCCATGGGCCAGGAAAGATGATAGGCATTAGGCTTGGTTGCAGGATCATGGGTGGTTGTTTAAAAGGGGAGTAAAGGAAGGAAGGAAGTTATTCTTGGCACCAGGCATGGAAGGATCGTTCTTGTGTGTAAAGTAAGTAAGTGAGATATGCTTCATCCATTTTAAAGAGAACCCATTGAGCTCCATTGATCTCGTAGAGGGGAAGAACTATTGCAGTCTGTGTCCCGACCCTCTCGGGTCTTAAAGCTTCGTTATCTGTTTCTGTTTTCCCTTTTCTCTTCCATGAATTCTATCCCAGCTCGGAATAGCTTTCGTCGAATCACTTTTTCTTACTCCCCTATTCTTGTCTTAGCCTTTTGCTTATGGTGCCTTTTTCTTAGCCTTAGATTTCGTTTTTCTTATTGATCTTTGATCCGCTCTTACCCGAGTTTCTTTCTCTTGTTAGTCAAGTAGGTCAGGTAGGTAAGAGATAGGATATGGGAAGCAAGGATTCTGAGATTGTTTGTATACCCCAATTTCCAAGATTGTTCATGTAACTAGCGAAAACCTAAAGCCGAGTGATAGCCCGACGATAATCTCTCACTAGCTTGCTTTCTTTCTTAAAGGAAATAAGTGTACAACAGGTGCATAAGAACTGTAGCGTACGGACATATATGAATGCTGTCTTTTCTCTTTTTCTTCTTATCCCGAATCTATGATTTGTTAGCAAGAAGGTTTGCAGTATCTAATAGTTGCTTTTGGCCTGCTTCTTTAGATTCGTCCAGAGGAGATGCCTGCGAGAAAGAAGGAGGGACAGAAAGACCTTATTTGCTTGCAACAATAACGCAATGTTCTGGAATTGGATATTTATGGCCAAGGGGAGACAGAAGAGAGTCTTCCTCTGAACTTTCTATACTTTACTTTCTTCTTTGATTTTATTTAAAATACTAGTTTTATCAAAGGTCTATTCCCTCTCATTCCTCCAGGATTCAATCCTGCCCCAGGCGTACCTGATACTACGCTCATATACGTCAATTCAAGGAGTATTGGTGGAAAGGAAGCCGTTGTTTTGCCGTAACCGTTGTAGGAATCAGTTCCTTGTGGAGAGAAAGGGGGTTATCCCTTGGGGCATGCTTTGTTTAGGTCCCGAAAATCGACACATATGCGTATCCGACCATTCTTCTTCTTGACCGGAACGATAGTGTAGGCGAGCCCGGATGCAGAGATGGATGGTGTAGATGTGTCTGGATAGGAACAAGGCAAGTAGGCATGAACGGGAATAGGCCTCCTTTCCTTTGAAGGAGCGGGAAGCACCGGTTCCGGCAAGAATAGGCTTGTGAAACATAGGCATAGGTATTCGCGTAATAAATGGAATATGAATCTGGATAGCTAGCTAGGGAAAGTTGCACAGAAAGGAATTCCAGCATGGGCAAGGTGTGATTATTTCCATAGTAAAGGTCAGTCACAGATCAGTCATCTAGTATGGATGCACCGGTGTATTAGGTATCAAAAGAAAGGCATCTGGATAGGTATTTAATAAAATACTTCTTCCCTCATACTTATCTACTTCGCTTTATTTAATATGTTTATTGACCCGTAAATCGATCAACTATGAATCTCATGGAAAACCTTCTTTGTAGTAATATGAAAGCTTATCGCAAAGCATAGAAATTAATAGAGCTTATAATCAGGTCAGATATTCCACTTGCTCCTAGAAATAAGGTAAGGTTAGTTAGCACTTTCATGCCAACTTTCATCAGCAAGCACTTATATAAGTGGGGCGCGTTAACAGAGGAACTTGAAAAGTGAAATAGATTCAGCAGTAATAGTAAAAGTAAAGTAAGGCGCGCTGCTAAAGATAAGTCTAGTAGAAGAAATAGGCCGAGGACTAGGTTTCAGTATCAGAGATAGAAAGGTAAGTGAAAAACTCACTCTAGTAGTAATAAGTAAACTCCCTGATTCAAGATCGTACCAATCCGTAGGTTTCTTTAGTAAGGAATAAGATCAATCAGAAGCAGCGAGATAAAGCACGGATATTGGAGTTGATGAGTATGAGTAAAAAGTAAGTAAGCTTACAGGCGGGCCATACCATATTTACGATTACTAGTTAAGGCTTTTCGCATTTCGCTTGGTTGAGTCTGATAACGCATTAGAAATTGTAAATTTGCAACTTATTATGGACCCAGCATTCTAGAGTCAAAGCTGTTTTGAGAGACAAGTAAAATAGAAAGCAAAACCAGCACAAGGCTTATCTCCTAAAGAAATCGATTTTGATCTGCAAATAAACAAACAGTTATCGCCATCGCCAAGCATTTCTTTGAATGAAAAGATAAAGCAAAGAAGAAACACACACCAGTACTGACTGCTACAGATCAGTGCCTTTTCCAAATGCCTAATTTACAACAGTATTACTTATAGCACCACTCAACTCGGCCGTTAGGTACGAAGTTGTATGCCACTGATATGGTACCGATAAATTCACTACTTCAGTGCCGTTATCAGGCATAGCAAGCTAAGCATCTATTTATCGTATATCTATCCACACAAATAAGAGGGTTTTTTCCTCCAGCAACAACAAGGAACCAGAGTAGAGAGTGCCGACCATTGTGGAAGTTCACCACTTGCTTTGGTTTCGAATTTAGGAAGAGAAGGAACGGATTTCTTTGATGGGGAATCATAGTAATTCATTTCTAGGTCTGGCTAATACATACGCCTTGGCAGTGTGCCTTGTACAACTAGCTAAGGTTGGAGACTGACTTAACCGTCTACAGATAAGCTTTGTATCAATCATGCCTAATTCTTAGGTGGTGGATTCTGCCTCAAGTACTACACTATTGCGAAAGCGCAACCTACACCTATTTTCCTTCGATTGAGATCGTACCCACCACTCCTATCTCGCACGCAGGTGATGCATCCCGTTCTCCTGGTAACCAAAGGCCAAAGTGATCCTTTGCCATACTCCAAAACATTCTTGCATGGTCACATTCCACCAGAGCATGGAACAGGGTCTCCATCTCATGACCGCACAACGGGCAATTACTAGTCTCCTTCATGTGACGTCTTCTCATCTCCCCGCAGCTCGGTAGCCAATTTTTCCCTCCACCAAAAGATACGGATTTTTGGCATTACCTGTAGGCGCCATAATGCTTTCCAGGAAGCCTCTTTACCATCAGCATTACTTGCTAGATGATCATCAGAATTCTTTTGCTCCGACAGTTTCCGGTAGGCTGACCTGACTGAAAACAAGCCATGCCGATCCCAAGCCCAAGCCCAAATATCACTATGTTGTCGACGGGGTCGGGGCATGCTCAAGATCGCTTCTGCATCCGGCACCAGAAACTACTACCCTCAAGAACAGAAAGAATGGAGTGAGTGATGCCCTGGCAGGGTATCAGGAACGGAGAATAGCTTCCTTGCCAGAGAGTCAAGTTAAGACTATTCTTGGGAATTCCGACCTGGCTCGCTCAATACAAGCTGACTAAGAGGTTGAATAAGCTGGCCTCGGGCATAGTTTACTAGGTCGGTCGTCCTTGGGCAAAAAAGACCAGGCTTGGAGTAAGAGTGATAAGTACCTGCACCTGTATAAGTCAAGTAATAAGTGGCAAGCTAAGCAGTAGTAGTAGTTCCTGTCATTCAATAAGCAATCTATACACCAGACTCTGTTGCTTGGTTTGATGGATACCCGGCCTAACTCATGGACATGTTTTTTCATACGTTTGGAAACGAGCTTTGAAGGAAGAATTCACATCCGTTTCATCCACTAGGTAGGCTTATTTTACTAGTCAAGCAAGTATTGGACAACTGCGAGCGAAAGCAAGAGATGTTTCTCGAGCTACAGATGTGATTGGTTGGCCATGCTCCTCTCCTACTAATAGAATAGGGAAATAAGAATCATCAGCTGGACTTTGACAACGTTGTATGGATAGGCTGGGACGACGTAAGGATTAGCTTATTTTTCTGGCTCGCTCCGAGCTTAGTTTGGTTATATAGGACCAGTTTATCTGCCTGCTTTAGGTTCGAAAGTCCAATTCGTCTTCTTCACTAAACGCTTTACTCTCAAGATGAATAAACTCGTTCCCTTGCTTGTCCGAGACCTGATTCGATAGTGGTGTACGGCAGATTTCATTACTGTTGCTAATAAGTCAGTAGAATAAGTATGCCGAGCTGCGGGCGCCAATTCCCTTATAAGGAAGCCTCTCTTTTTAGACTAGTCAACCTATGCACGCCTTTTCCAATATGCTAGAGCAGGCGATTGTTCAAGGGTAAGTTACTTCCTCCTTTATGCAGATGAAATACTTGCTTAAGCGTGAGGCTTAGCAAAAGTGCTTTGACACAGTAGGAAAGGTCAGTACGGCTTTCGATAGCTAATACGACTGGGGGATGAGCCTCAAGCAAGAGGGTAAAGCTAAACTCCTTCAATAAGCTCCTTAAAAGGACCATCTCAATCGAAAATGAATGGAAGATGACTCTAATAAGAAATACATAGGCCATAGCCCCTATTTACCAGTGAAATTCAATGATGGAGTTCAGGGATACCAAAACAAGCTTGAGAGATATCCGCAGGCTCAAATCTTTCAGGAAGGAAGGAATGGTACCAGGCCCAGGCCCAGGTGAAGAATAGGAAGTCCTATCAAGCAAGAGTTCGGACGGCATTAATCGAAGAGCTTACCTGTCTGTGTTCCATCAATACCCTTCTGACTGGCCTGAGAGTTGGGTGATTAGCGAAAAGAAAAGCACTAGCCACGGACCAAGGAGCAGTGTGAATCGAACAATGCATGAAAATGAATGATTGGCTTCTTGTCCTGCACCCGCCCCTTTTGCCAATCTAGTAAATTGGACCTCGGATCTGATAATGGCTAGTTGATACATACGGAGTTATAAGGTCGACCCTCACTTCCTTCAATGAAAGCTAGGGCTAAGGGTTATTGGAATAAGGATTCCGGCTGGTTAGGTTAAGGGAATATCTAGGTCTGCTTACTTCTTCAGCTAATGAGTCTCCTTCTTCCAGGTTCCAAAGCGTAGGCCAAGGACCCGGACCTCGATCCGTCAATAGAAATACTCCAACCAGAAAGTAAGAAGGAAGGCTAGTAGTAGGCAGATAAGAAAGGTAGAAGCATGGCAGTCGTCGGATAAGAAAAGAGGAAACCCTGACCTCGATCAGGGGGGTGAAAGGCAAAATGAAATACTGGAATCCGTTCGCTACTCTTGTTAACCCTCACTCTGACTAGGGTTGTCCCACCAACCCGATGCTATGATCATGATACGATTTACCGGACTAGCCGGCATACGCTCACTTCCGTCAATCAACGATATCACTCACCCCGCCAGGATGGAGGCCAAGCCGACTTCGAACAGCTTGAATCTCTTTTCAGTGAGGGATGCCCACTTAATAAAGTAAGTAAAGAATGATCGATTCGATAGGAAGCACTGGTTCAAGGAATAACCCTTGGACGAGGGATAGTGATATTCCTTTAACCGAGCAAGAAACCATCTCTTTCTTTCACATATATATATCTATTTCAAGAAGTCCAATCCACCACTATCAATGGAGCACTCTACTCTATACTATTACCGAGTGAAGATTTCATCGGATCCGGGTCTGCTTGCTTTCATTGAAGGACAAGAGCTTATAGTTCCCTTCCCTTTCTTCGATGAACCCTTATCTTTCGATAGAGAAGTACAGCGAACAAAGCGAGATGAACGATAAGTCGAACGACAGAACAACCTGATGTTACTGCATAAAGTAATTCAGATTGTCATATTGAGATTTTGTCCTTCCTTTTTTGTACTTATTATTCCAAGCCAAAAGGCTATGTTCTCTCCCATACAGCTCGCAAGGCTCATAACCTAACTGCTCTACTTACTTAATTCATAAATTCAACAACCCTTGCCCGACTCCCTTGAAGGGCCAAAACAACAGCAGAGTAGCAGGTCAAAAAGAGAGAGAGAACTGAAACCGAAGATACTTGGGTTGGGAGAACTCTTCTACAGTACTCCATTAACAGAATCAAAGTATAGACCAATCAGCCTTCCTTATTGTCCAAGATCATTACTAAAGTGTTGGCCAACAGACTAGTACCAGTGGTGGATAGGAGAGTAAGTCCCAGACAGCTAAGAGAAACTCCCGGGTAGTGTTGTCACTGCACAAGAGGTGCGTAACAGGTGTAAGCAAAGAAGAGAGCATAACACTGGATTTCGAAAACGAGCATATGATATGGTGAGACAACTTTCTCTTTTTTGAGGTGAGATGCTAGCCAGCCCTCTATTCATGGGTGAGATATCGACTTTACAGCGTTACCACGTACCAAATCGTTCACTCTATCAGGCAGGCAGTCAATCAATCCGCATACGGACCCACCGACGTGATCTCACTTCTGCAGCCTGCACCAGACCCGTATTATGTATTTTATGGCATAATCCTTATCTATTCAGGAGCGATAGGGGTCTTCTTAAGAAGAGTTGCTTTGATGAAAAGAGTGTAGCCATGATGGCAAGTCAAGGTGGTGCCCTTGCTTCTGGATTCAAATCCATAGGGATAGGCAGGAGGGGAGCGAAAAGATAGATACGTTAATGTTTCCACCTACTCTCGAGTATAGCACAGGGCTGAGTTAAGTATAGGGATGATCCACTCGTCGTAAGATCCTGATGGGCCATCACATCCCTTGATGAGTAGATCATTCGTGTCTTACTGGTCAAAGGTAAGTAAGAACCTCTTGATATCGGGAAGTGCAAATAAATAATAGGTCAGTCTTGCTGTCTCAAATAGGGATTGAGTGCCTGTGGAGAAGAGATGGGTTGGTTTGATTGAGGAAAGAATAGGAAAAGAAGGAAGAAGGATAGCATATTTACCGTGCTCTGCGAAGTTCGGTGGAAGTCAGCTGGAATCGTACCCAGCAAGGTTCTATTAATTGGTAAACTACTTAGTAGCCAACCCCTGATTATAGGCAAGCCCTGCTCTTGTATATCGATAAAGAAAGGGAGAGTTTACTGACGGCACATTTGCGTCCAGCGGAATCGATCATCGTTCCCCCACGACCAAGACCCAATTCAATATCTTAATAGGAAGAATGTCTTGATCCGCCTCGTATATCTATCATTTGTGTTGATCTGGAATCGAGATTGGAATGCCTTGCTCTGCCTAATCGTGAATAGTATATGCCTCATCCCGCTAGCCAGATCTCTACCGTCTTATTGATCGAAAGTAGGGGGTTACAGCAAGCAATGATTACATACCGGGAAGGCCAGAGAGCTACCTACTCCTTACAGGGCGGCGTTTAGCCATTCCAACCCTAGAATAAATAGAATAACCATATTCCATCTTCTCATCCCTTCACACTCGACTAGAGGGCGGGATTCATTCATCCAATTGATGGCACTTTACTAAGAGAAAAAAACGGGTCCCCGTCAAATCGATTCAACTTGACAGTCATAATTAAGAATGTGAAGAGATGGGCGCCCTATTCTCTGTGGTCTGTGAAGAAGTTCTGTCAGCTATTGCCTGTGCTCTATGTTCCTGATTTCTTCCATCTGTAGTCGGAATCTTACCATTTTGCAAATGCTAGTGAACTTCACTTCTTATAATATTCAATTACCGAATGGGAACACACTTGAAACCCTTCTTTTCCTAGCATTTCAGCCCAGGCGGCTTCCCTCTATATTAATAACTTCTTTTGAGCAATCACTGATGTAGGTAGGGGCTGGTGCGAGAAGAGATTGTATTATGCCTGAAAGAGGTACACCATGTCGAAGGCAAAAAAGAGGTGCTTATCAAATAGGTGGTCCAAGCTCTACCAATCAGGGAGTCTAACTACACTGGTCTATAGGGCTTAAGCTAGGGAAGGGGGTATAGAATGGTAATTTCCATTTCTCTGGAATCCATAGAGAGAAGATCCTCCAGCAGCAGGTACAAGGCTGTTACACTTATTTCAGCTAAAATAATTAGGAATGAAGCTGATGGCTGATGCTTGCACTATTCACTTAAGGCAGGGTTGGGTTCTCAGTTAAGAAGAAGCAAACAGTTCGGTGTGATTGAAAACTACCCTTTCTTGTCCATCCATCTTGCGAAAAAAACAGAGTCAAAAAAAAGAACAAGAGCATGAGTTACGTCTGTGATTCCTGTTCGAGAAGCGGTTCCAACTTCCGCCTCAGGGTCTTGTGATAAAATTGATATAGGATTTGGCATTGCTGTCCTCCAGGGTGCCTGGCTAAGAAAAGAGAAAGGTCTCACTCCAGTGATTTTATTAGACATCCTCTTTCCTCGACTTCCCAAGCCCGATTTCCTACCAGCATTTCTACTCAACCACAAATCCACCTAACTCTTTACCAGAGAAAGCCTGTCTTCTCGGACATCCTGTAATCAAATTGGATCAGGCAAAAAAATAGTAGATAATGAAAGAAGAGTCAGCCCTTGGGGCACGAGGTGGGTCCCCTGTATGCAGGTCGCTACTTAACTTGACAAGCAGTGTGGAAAGTGTCAAATCCAATTCAATAAAGAACAATAAAATGTAGGTGAACAAAGAAAGAAGGCAACTGCACTGCTCTAAGCCGTATGTCATGTGCAGGTACAGCCCAGTTGAGTCTGCTTTATTTCAGAGCTTCTAATGTCCGTATGCTGTCGCGGTTTGGTCAAGTCTAAATGCTCATTATGGTGGCTCATGCGACCTACAATTTCAATAGAGCGAATTTGGCTGCCAAGAGGCACCTGCCAAGAAGACTCAAGCTGTTGATTTCTGCTTTCATAGGGGTCTTTTGGGGGTTGTTTAAGCATAGGGATGGGCGAGTGTGGGCTACAATGCCACCGGACTTGCTGTGGGTAGCTCAAGAGGTCTGCCTATGGTTCAATTGACAGGTGGTTGTGGGTTGTAGTTTATTTCAAAGTTTTTGATGTTTCATGTACATGATGATAGAGATCTGTCAATTTGGGATTTTTACACCCACTAGTTTTATAAAACTTAGATGCGAGGAGGTTTCTTTTAGAACACTCTTCAATGAGTCCTCTGCGAGCCTTATGAGTTCAGATCCTCTACTGTGCAGAAGCAAGCACTTGGAAAGGAGAGAAAAGGTCGTCCCTTTACTCTATTCCTGACGTTAGGACGGATACTTAACTAGTGGGAGGCCTTACGAGGGCTAATCTACTACTTGACTCACGAGTTGCTCAAATCATCTCTTGATTCGGAATCACGGGATCGGTAGATGTCACATAACTTGATTAGTTAGAAAATGATTATGCTATCGGCTTGATAGAATAAAAAATATGAATAATACAAGTGCCGGTCAGCTAGCACCTTTGGTGACATGCTGTTCCCCACTAGTCTTCTTCGTACATGCCCATGGGGTCATCCCTAAGGCCTATTCAGCACTGCACACTGGGTAGCACGTAACTAGTGGTCATGCTTACTTCAGATGTTCTCAGCCCAGCTCAGTCTATCACTTAGACTTCAGATTTCGTGCAGTGTTCAACAAGCTATGAACACAAAAGAACGCTTTTCCTCTTAGGGGCCACATTCTTGCATACTCTTTTGGATTTGACAACGTGAGTTCTAAACTGAGCATAGAGCAAATATCTCTTGATAAAAGAGAAATAGCAAAGGGAAATGTGCTAGCTGATAACTCCTACTATTTCGCTTCGCGCCTCTGCCTCGTTTTCAGTGAGATATGCCCATCAAAGAGAATCCAAGACTCCTCACTTGCCTTGCCGCTTCGCGCCTGCCTCGTTGACTGATCTCGTACAATCACTTGCATTTTCCTATGTGGAAAACTTAGCAACTACTCTACCCTTCCCTTAGAGTGGAACTCACAGTGTAGCGAGCCACCCATAATCGGCTTGGAAGTGTTGCAGCTCGCATCCATCAGACCTGGAAATACGCTCTCTTTCTGGAAGTCACTGGCCAAGTATGACATAGAGAAGATGGATTAAATTCGATAAAAGGCCGAAGGCGCGCCTCGAAGCAAGCTCTATTTGAGATTAGAGGCCGCAGGCTTTCCGGTGCAGCCGAGTAGTCATTGGTGAGGATCCGAGTAGTGAGGGACTTTGCTACCAGGTCATCGTAGAGCTCAAGCCACCTATGCTTTTGAACAAGGCACGCAGTGTCTTACGTTCAAAGACGAAAGGCCGTAGGTGTGGTTCCAGTACGTTCTTTTGCTACAGCAATCAAGTATGGTTTTGGCAGTGATCAAGATTTGTTACATGTTATGAAATCTACACATCAGCAGTTGGAGCTATAGCAGTAAGGAGTTGGTTTTAAATAGGCTGGCCTGGCCCTTGCATAGTAAATTCCATTCAACCATTAGAAAGAAAGACTGAGCTAGGTAAGCAAAACGGGTGTCATACAAAAATATCATTGAAATCTCAGGACCAACAGCTTTTTCTTTAAACGAGATCTTCCTTCGTTCATCACTCCGATCTACATCCAGTCCTTCTGGTTTTTTCTAACGACCTACTTTCTTTTCTTCTTACTTACATTACAGGACCCAAGCTACTTTGAAAGGGGTTTTCCAAGGTCAATCAGCTTACTACTCACTCGCATACGTGAATACCTTGCGAGCATACTTTTTTAATAAATAAAAGAAACAAGGCAAAGCGGAAACCCGGGCCCCTGCATGCACTTCTGAACTTCTCACTTGAGAGAGCTCTTTAGTAGACATTCTGCATTCTCTTGGTCTCATTGCTTGGGATTCGTTCCCGGCTCGCATTCTACTATTGCCTCAGAGGGGCCCTTACAACATAGAATAGGCTACTCTGACCAAACCTCTAAGGTGAGGATCCTCCTCGAGTTCTACCGGGACCTGGCCCACCCAAATCCAGTGTTTTTAGTGAACTTGTACACCTTTTTCTTTCTTATGCGCACGCAGAATCAACCTTACATGCCATACGTGACTGCTTTCATGCAAGAGGAATTTGGGAACAGGTTATTCCTTCGAATCTTTGGCCAATCTTATTTTCTCTAAATTGGAAAGAATGGTTGACCCGTAATCAATCGAATAATGGAGATAATTAGAAATCCGTTTTTGATTCGGGGGATCTATGGCAGCTGTCTACGATCGAAGGAATGATAAAACTTCTGTTCATCATCGAATGCTAGCAGGATGATCCACAGGCAAATAGAGAAGAGCTTATTTCTTTGCTTGTGAAAGCTACTTGTAGGGAAAGAACAACCATCAGTGTAAGTCTATCTGTTGGTTTTTTGTACCCACTGAACGTAATAGTTGTAGGCGACTTGCTTGTTTGTAGGCGGAAGTCTTCTTCCATGGATTTTCCCATGATTGTTGCATTCGGATCTGCCTTATTGACCGGCTTTGGTCGAGCAACCGAGAAAGATACATTTCTTTCACGGTAACTGCCTACATAACTAGTCTTCCTCTTTTCCAGGAATCAAGTCTCAGACCATATGTAGTTCTCTTTTTCTCGTTTTTATGCAATTATGAAAAATCATTTTGATGGAGATTTGTAGCATCATTCAAGTAAATACAAATTGAGATCGTAGAAACATGAGCTTGTGATATAGCTACACCTAATTCCAGACCGGTTAATGCTAGAACTATAAATAAGGGACCAAGATCTCCTATGAAATAGAAAATATTATTCAGAAATAGCATAGTCCAAGCAAACCCACTTAAAATCTTTACTGAACTATGACCGGCCATCATATTAGCAAATAAACGTATTCCTGAGCTTAATGCACGAAAACAATGAGAGATTAGCTCAAGGAGTACTAAAAAAGGTGCTAATGGCAGTGGGACTCCCGCTGGTAATAAGAAGCTAAAAAAATGAAGCCCATGTCTTTGAAATCCAACGATCGTAATGCCTATAAAAATGGAAAATGAAAGAGCCAAAGTAATGAGAAAATGACTTGTCACTGTGAAGCTAAAGGGTATCATACCCTGGGGATTACGAAATAACGAAAAAGTAAAAGTGACCGAGATGCAAGGGAAAAACTTTTGTTTCACATTTCCGGAAAGACCACCTATTTGTTCGTTTACCAGGTTCGGCACGAAATCATAAATAAGCTCCACCAAGGATTGCCATGCATTTGGCACTGACTTTCCCCCCCCTTTTTTCGTAACAACTAAAACCAGAAGTAGGACCAAACCGAGAGTGAGTAGCATAGACAAGGATAGATTTGTGAATGAGAAATAAAAGTGGCCTATATTCAGATCCAGAATTGGGTGAATTCCAAATTGATCCAATGGGGTGCCGCTGGGAATTACGCCGGTCCTTTCCCACACATTGTACAGATCACGTATACCTTGCCCTAAATTAGTATTTTCAATCCCGTTCGCATTAATATCAGCGAGCATGCCGCTATAGCTTTCGCCATTCCGGACTCGGGGCAAGAGTACTTCACGTCGGAAAACCCGGTGAGCTTCGTAATCCGGCAGAATCCTCTGGGATTCGTTCAAATAACGACTAATTTTCAACAAAATTAGGACCCCACAATTCTCTTCATGAGTTGCTTCTGGTTCCACCGTTAAAAACCTACGAGTGGGTTTGATTTTCATATTAGCCAATATTCGATTTCTTCTCTTCATATCAATATCAGTGGAACTCAATCTAGTCATCATCATCATAGCGCAATACAGTAAGATTTGGAAGATCTGCTCCCAATCCGAAAAGAGAAAGGGAGACTTTGAGATAGGATAGGGGTGGGCGTTGGTTTTTCCAACGAAAAACTAATTCGAACACGAACTTCCATGACAAAACAAAATGCTAGTTGCCTTCTAACACATAAACTTCCGCGTTTGTCCCATCGACGAAGGCCAATGAGACTACTATACGCGTTTTCCGAGGAGCAACATGAGACTTTATTTTCCTTTACAAGAAAGATGGCCATCAGAAAGCAGTGAAATACAGAGGAATCTATTTACTAGGAAAAAGTAGCGCTGAGAGTTCGGTGGAAGGGGAAACCATTCCCGTATGGAGCCAGCCTCCCTTAAAGGAATGTCTATATGGGGTCACCACTCTTTTCAGTAGAAGACTGAGTGGGAAGCAGCGGAAGACGAAGCCAATCGATAAGGAAAGGTGTAGTGAAAGTCCTACAGGCTCGTTCAGATGGCTAAATTCGTATTGAAGTAAGAAGGGAGAGATGCCAATAATAATACCAAATGGGGGTCGGCTACGAAGATTTTTCTCCCGACTCCAGAGGCTAGGTAATAATAGAAAGATGAAGAGAAGTGGGCGGGCATGAGGTATCACAGGAATCTTCATGTTCAAATGTGAATGAAAGCTTTAATCACATCCGGATTTTCTAATCCTTACTTTCGGAGAGTGGATCTATCCAATTAGAATCCCCCATCCGCCCTACTCGTAATACAATAGCAATAGTAAAGACAGGACGGAGACTTTTTAAAAGAAAAGAGAAGTTGTGGTACTTTCATCATGACAACCAGATCCTTGATCATCTGCATTCCCTTCCTTAAGTTCAAAGTGGAGGGTGATACATCTAAGAGAAAGAGATTCTTCCATCTGACGTACTCTCTTGCTTGTCTTCATGAAAAAGTGCAGAAGCCTGTATCAATGAAGAGTAGGCCGGTACCAGCAGAAGATAGTAAATAGTGTTTTTGTTAGCCACTGCACTCACACTGTTCGTTCGGAAAGTAAGTCCTCCTAAAGATTGTTCTCCCCAACCCAAGTTCAAGACGACCTACCTAAGAGTACAAAAGATGGACAACCAAAAAGCGAGTAACGAGTAAGAGAGCTAGGGTGACTAGCCCTACCCTCCGTCTTCCTTAGAAAGATAGGTTGGTACCTCTGCCTGTGAAAAGAAGAGAGAGACCACTTTAAGAAAAGAAAGGCTGTCCACAAAAGAAGTTGCTCAAGCAAAGACTGTTCGTAAGTTCGTTACCAAAAGCTGAGTGAAAGGGGTTAGTTGCTAAGGGATAATAAAGAACTTTCGATGGAAAGCGAGACAAAGGCGTATACTGTGTTCCGATAGCTGGTAACCAATACCCGGCCCCTATTGATTCTTACAGAAATCCTGTGAAAAGAAGTGTTCTCTTTCTCCAGCGAAAAGAACTGTCTCGCAGGAAGATCAAAATACTTACTATATGTGCGTTTATGTATCAACTCTTATATAGTCTAGTTTTCCCGCCCTTTCTAGAGAAGGAATCAATTCCCCTTTTTGAATGTACAAAAATTGGTGGAGCTCAGCATGTCTGGAAGCACGGGAGAACGCTCTTCTGCTTATATTATTACCAGTATTCGATACTGGGTTATTCATTACTATACCTTCCTTATTCATTGCGGGTTGGTTATTCGTCAGTACGGGTTTAGCTTACGACGTATTTGGAAGTCCTCGGCCAAACGAATATTTCACGGAAAGCCGACAAGGGATTTTCTTAATAACTGGGCGCTTTGATTCTTTGGAACAACTCGATGAATTTAGTAGATCTTTTTAGGAGGCCTTCCATGACCATAGATCGAACCTATCCCATTTTGACAGTACGATGGTTAGCTGTTCACGGATTAGCTGTACTGGAATGACAACACATATGATAAGATAATCTGTACACGATACAGAATAACGACACGACACGCAATCTTATGACTACAGTATGGCCATCATCTTTGACAGCAATCATGACAGGCCGCGGTATTAGCGTTAGAGAAAGGAAAGGACTTGAGGTCCGTCCACCTACAACTAATAAAGCTCCGCCTTTGGGGACTACTACAACAGATAGGCATTTGAAGGACCAAACCACCTACTGAGGACTTTGACACCCAGCCCTTAAGAAGCTGAATCTACAACTTTGGGATACGTATTTACAGACTGCAAAAGATAGATACAATGCTGTTACCCACCATGCATGCAAATCTTAGTTCTATGGACTACTAGTACCAGGAACGTCATCTACTACAGCGAAACTCCCGGGGGACGCTTTTCTAACTGGTTTAGCCTCTAGAGTGGGGAGGAAGAACACCCTCTAGACCAGGATAACTTACTAATTCAATTGACAAAGCGTCCTATTTGCTAGATTTCTAGTCGTTAGCTCTTAGTGAAGACGAATTAGACTGCCTGATAGACTAATACTTCCTTTTCTTACCCGGCCAAAAAGCTATATATTTTAAATAAGAGCACATCTAGTGTCTAGAATAGGACTCTTTCTTGGAACTACTTATTTGCTTTCAAAAGACGTGATGAATCGAGAGATCTAGTCTTTCCTAAGAGATAGGAAAGACTAGCTGGATCAGGTTAAGGGAAGGAAGTACGGGTCAAGTAAAGAAATACAACTGTTATCCACGAACAACCTTTTCTCATATGAATACCGTGCGCCAGTAAGTAGTCCATCAAAGCTAACCCGGGTTAACTACTCTCTAGGAAGCTTCCCCGTCCTAATCTAAGGAATGAATGAGGGAAAGTCTTGTCTCTTCTTTTCCGACACCCACTTCTGGATTGCCAATTCTCAGATTTCTCGGTTCCTGAGACCCTTCTTTGGCTCGCCTTGACGGATTACTTCGATTACTACCGGACTTCCAGATTAGCTGCTTTTTACGCTTCACGCCTTTCCCTGCTGGGGTGGTGTCTTTCGTAGTCAGAAGCCTTATTTGGCCATCAGGCATTATGTAGTTGGCACGGGATGCGTACTCCTCTCCTCCTGTTTGAACCGAAGAAGCAAGGGATTTTTCGCAAACTAGCGCTAGTTGTCGACGATGAAAAGAATGCGAACCGAAGACCCCTTCCTCTCGAAGTGCGGTGCGTGCCATCGTAAGTGTGACCCTCCATCTCATATCATATTTATTCATTCAGCAGAAACATAAATCTACTCGAGGAATCACTCCTTTCTTCTTCATTATATATAATCTAAGGGATGGCTATGATAAAGAGTAGGATTTTGAAATTCCTGATCCCCATCCTTAGCCAAAGCAAAGTCCGTCCCTCCTTCCTACTTAGCTCTCCTCACACGAGAAGCATAGGCCGCAGGTTGATCTCATGCATTACTCAACCAAGTCAGATAAAAAATGATGATCTTATCATCGAAAAGGCGCGCAGCGAGATAACAAACACATAAAAAAGGATATGCCCTAACTATATGCATGCCCCAAACTCTATATAAGAACTTTATAAATAAGGCAAAGAGAATCTCATCTCCTCACAGTTCCTTGCCAGCGGATCTTAGTGCCCTTCAAGCGCCCCTTGCGGCTGTGGGTAAGAACGAACATCGTTCTAGCCAGCTAGTGAGAGTTTCCCCATTTTTCTTTGATCTGGCTAATCAATTTGAAGGTTTTTTGATTTCCTTCAATGCCGCTGGTGCATAGTCAGACTTGCAGGGGCAGCTCAATCAAGTAGAGACAAGACCAGCTGTTGAAGCTTGGCAGTGGAATCCAAGAGATAAGAAGTAGTATAGAGATAAGAAAACGGGATTCAAAGTAGTAGTAGTTGAAATAAGATAGAGCAAGCAAGAGTAGTAGTATTGGCAAAGAAGATTGGAATTATTGTATCCACCAACCGAAGCTTCCTCTCCCTCTAACAAAGCAATGGAATGAAATTAGAATCCTCATCCTCATACCTTCAACAACACCCTTAGAGTCCTGGACTTGAAAGAATACGATGTCATCTTGGGTTGTGATTGGCTCTATAAACATAGCCCATTTGCCCTCAATTTGAAGACCAGAGAATTTCTCATTACCTTAGAAGATGATACTCTCCTCTCATTAAAGGATTGCACATCTCAGGACGCGTACACTGAACAACTGAAAAGGATAATGAACAAGCTTCTCAACAAAGGCATTTCTGGTTTCATTCTGCATCTCAACAGCTTATCTCTGCAGGCACCACACTCTTCCTCCGGCTATTTCAGCCTTACTGCAACAATACTCTGAAGTCTTTCAGGAGCCCACTACACTCCCTCCTCACCGTGATATTGACCATGCCATTCCATTGCAAGAGGGAGCAACCCCACCCAACATCCGTCCTTATCGTGTGCCTCACAAGCAGAAAGATGAAATGGAACATCAAATTCAGCAACTACTCAAAAATAAAGTCATCAGACATAGCCAGAGCCCCTTTCCTCTTGTGATTCCGATTGCGACTCGGACTGTGACGGGCCCATTCCGTCATGGATGCGTGCCAACCCGAAGATTTGAGGGGCTATAATCTAGAACTTACCCGCGATTTCTATTTATCCAGACCTTCAGCCAAGTAGACTATGGAAACAATCTGAAAGGTGTTGACTTCGTGAACGAAAGCTCCTTCCCGAATAAAACGACACCGACGGAGAAAGAAACCAAAGCTGGAGAAAGAAGAGCGGAGCCAAGGTTGGATCGATCAAGCCTTTATCTATATCTATATATGCAACATAAGCTCCTTCGTACCCAACAACTTAATATAGGATAAATCCAAAGTCCTAGTTTTAAACATCAATAAAATGCATATTCTTTCTATACCAGTGGACAAGAAGAGATAGTCAAGCTGGATGAGTTGTTAGGAATGGTGAAACCTACTCTGGTGAAGCTGCATTTACGCGAGGAGGTAGGTAACCTGGTCATGGTATAGTTGTTTACATGGGAGCACGTTGCTTCGACCAGGAAGAATCAAACCTAAGATAAGCGGAATGGAGAACAAAGGATCGGGATACTTGGAATAATGTGAACCAGTAGTGGCTGTTTAAGGCACGGCCAGGGTATCCTGGTGACAGCTCTACCTCACTTTAATAGCTATTGCATCGTTCTCTCTAATCTATCTTTACAAACCGTGGAGCCGGGTAAACTATTCAACCGAGAAAACCCCTATGCCCAATAGCTCTAGACTAGATTAGGATGACAAAGGCGATGTTGGTAGCAATTAGACTTCCAAGTACAGATGGCTGTTCAAGGTCCGGCCGGGGTAATCCCGGTAACAGCAATGGGGAATCGCCGATCTTAGTAATTCAAAACAACGCTTTGAAACAGGTTTGATTAAGTGATTAGTCAAGGGAGTATGGTTTCCAAGCTAGTAATGAATGAATCATAGTGCTAGAATGCATGATAGGGTTAAATCACTCAGCTAGGGTTTAAAATGCATGATAGGGTTTAATCACTCAGCTAGGGTTTAATGCATTCTAGGGAAAGCATAGAAAAAAGGTAATCTTCATAGGAAAAGGGACTCTTTGGTTATAGGGCCAGGCCTGTGGGTACAGAGAATTTTTTGTTAACTGCTTGCTTCTTGGTTGTGTGAAACACAGAGTGCGGTATAGGAATGCTTGAAAGAATAATGGTACAGAAGAGGGATTGTGAACTGCATGCATTGATTGTTAACAGGGAAAAGCATGGATTCAACACAGTACAGAGTATGGCAAAGAGAATGGTTTTATGAGACGCTTGCTTGGTTGACAGAGAAATGTCTTGCTCACAGTCTTGTTCACAGACAAAAGTCCGTGCTTATAAAACAGGCTATGCTTATCTAATACGGTTAGGGTATATCACCTCTCCTTTCCTTTCCTTCCTTACTGTACTGCCTGCTCTATCATTTCATTCTATCCTCTTCTGTCCTATCCCTATAGAAAGAAAGCCACCTATCCCTATCTCTCTCTTCCTCTACTGCTAGGAAGGGTTTATTCCCTCGCTATGCCCTTAATGGGTAGAGCGAGGGAAACCAAGGAAAGGATTGAGGTTGGCGCTTCGCTCGCTTCCTTCAATCGGTTAGAAAGCATCAAAGGAGGAAGCAGCTGGGCTATTTACTATTCGGATTGATTCAAATCGGATTCATGCCCAGAAGAGGATGCTCTATCTGCTCTCGAAGCAGTCGTCAGCCTAAAGTCAGGTTTTAAATCCTTAGGTTGAGCCCTGTGCTGTATCGCGTTCTATTGCACTTCTAGTGAGTGAACGGTTGGGAGGTAGTCCAAAGCTTGGTTAGGATAGCATTTCTGACTTTTGCTATAGGCTGGCATCACAAGTCGAATGGGAAAGTGCATTCTTCCTTCAACCTAGCGAGAGGTCTCAGTTCTTCCTGTTTAAGCTGGTCTAGTATAGTAGGCGGAAATGCGAGCACTCACGGGCGAAGGAGGAAGTATATAAAGCATGCATATAGGTGCTAAGAAATTGACTCTTGGAAGTGTCAAAGTTCTGACTAAGTAGGCTCTTTCTTATAAAAAGTAAAGTACTTGCTTAGAACTGCTAGGCAATCAATCTCACCACAAAGGCAGGATATTTTTGATGCTTGCAGGAAGAGAAAGATGGACTGAAACTATACGTATTTTGAAGTAGTAAGCGCCACCACGCGAGACAAGCCAACGTTCGGTTTCCACCACATCGAGGATTTTCGTAAATAGAAAGATCTTGCTTTTCTTTTGACGGAGGGAAGGAAAAGTGATCCAATGTTGTTTTTGTAGACGCTATATGCTGAAATAAAGTCGGCATGGTTCAGATAGCTCAGTTGGTTAGAACAAAGGACTTAAAATCCTTGTGTCAGTGGGTTGGGAATCTTTCTAGACTAAAAAGTGTCGTTTTCGTGGTTATTGGGTCGGTGTCAAGTCTATCTCTCATGTCATCGCTACCAGAATTCTTTCCTTGGAAAACCCAAGGCAAAGAATAAGAGTCTCCTTGCTTCTCAAAAGATTACGTGATCATCTTATCCAAGCAATTCAAGACGGCTTCATACTTCGTTTTTTGGCTTCTCACAACTTTTCAAAGAACCGGGCTAAATAAATACATTATAAACCGGAACTTCAATCCATGCGGGGGCCCTTTCGGCTGCTCCACACCCTTAACATAACTTCTCCTGGCAAGGAGGAAAAGAATGAGTACCCGCTTACCTGCCCATTCTCTTCTTCACTCCACTAGGCACCGTACTCCTTTTCTTCAAAGTTCAAGATAGGCACTCGGTGAAAAGAAGTTGCTATGTCGGGTTTGTTACCTTCTTTTCTTGAAGCAAGGTTCGACAGGGGAAAGAAGCAAGGGAAAGAAGGCCCTTATTCCACTACTGAACTTGGATACTTGCTTTAAGATAAGAAGAAAGGGCTTTATTCCAGATAGATGTTTTATTGCATCCGGGTGCGGAAAGCATAGGAAAGCAGAAGAAACTAATAGAAAGTATAGCAGTGTCAGTGATAACTGCAAATTATTCGTCGTTCCAAATAAACTAACAAAGCAATTCAAGGCCCATCCACATGAAGATATTGCTGCAAGTCTGCACTATGCACCAAAAGGTTCAAACAGGCCCTACCTCTCCTAAGAATTATTTCACTGAAGTGAGCAAGTCAAAATAAAAGAATAAATAACTGCATATGCGTTCAATCCAGTTCTTCTTTAAACGTTGACTCAAAATACCTGACTTCTGAGCGCTGCATACGTTTCATTGAAAGAAGCATCAAAATCCAAATCATCGTTTATGTCCTTTGACGTTACTAAAGTGACCGAAGTAAGCTTGACAGCCAAGACAGAATCCACTAGTTAGACAGTTTTTTTATAGTGGATATCCTCCACCTGTTTCTATTGAAACCAGAGTTTAGTTGGTATCACACCCTGCATAGGGATTTACTCCTACAATTATTAGAAAGTACTACTACTCTATCTACTATGCAATACTACATCCTGGTATGCAATAGGCATCCTACCAAAATAAGCATATAATTTTAAAAAGCTTAACAAAGAAAGTAAACATAGAAAATATGATACCACATCCCGGTATCAACTAAACTAGGATCTCTAAAAGGACCTTCTCTTCATTCTTCTTCCTGAGCATGTTGTACCTCCAGCTATAGGTCCTTCTGGCTTGACCAATGTAACAGCTCCTTTTGAGAAATCAGATTCACAAGAGGAGAGGAGTGAAATGAGAAAGTGTACCTACGGATTAAACGAATCTATGTAATCTTCGAGCATTCCCCAAAAAGATGTATCTGGTGCCTTACTTGCTAAAGTCGTCGATGAGCACGAAGCTAGAGTTCTTTATTCTTCCATGTCAGCATTGTTCAAAGGGCCGGCCCCCCTTATTACCTTCTTCTTTCAAAGGGCCCTCCCTTTCTCTCCACAAGGAACTGATTCCTACAACGGTTACGGCTTCCTCTGGTCGAGCTCCTCCAACGAACTACGAACGTACGCTTTCAAGGAATAGGAATAGAAGTCCTATCCGGTCTAGGTTCCTAATCAGATTCCTTCCTCGGCATCGGAACAGTACTTTGCTCTACCCTCACACACCCAGGCCTAGGAGATAATGAGATGGAATTACTACAAAAGATACACCCTTTGGCAACCGCCCACGTCCCATCAACTGATTGGCCCCAGGCCTACCACTATACAACTAATACTTGCCTGCTTGTTTCTTTTCCTTGTGAGTGTGAGCAAGAAAGGGGATAGACACGGGTGAAGAAAGCAGACCTGGGGGTTTGACTGTTGGAGTTCCAGAACATAATTGAGTGCCTGCCCCTTCTCACTTATGGTTCATCAAGATAGGGTTCCAAGTTGATCTCCATTTCTTCCATTCGCAGTCCAGAAAACTACTGCTTTCAAGCCTACGTGCGCAGGAGCGCACTTCCGTTTTCTACTTCGGAGCCGGGTCGATAAAAGAACCAAATATCATAGATTGTTCATGTCGTGAAAAAGAACTTGTCAACGTGATAGATAGACTTCGTCTTACAGAAAAGATAAGAAAAAGCGAAGCGGGAAGGGTCACAAAGAGCTTATTTTGGGCTCTGTTCCCGAGGCATACTCAGATAGATAGATAGATAGAGAGGTGAGTGCGTAGCTCACCAAATTCAAAAGAAGGGGCCCCTGGTGGCACAAAGCTGTAGGGTTTATGAATAGAGAACCAGTCAAGAAAGACTGCAAATTTGCGAGTGAGGTGACGAGAGCTGAAGTGAAGCTAAGGCTCCTTGCTAGGCTCCATAGATGTTCGTACGATTTATTCTTGCTTGGGTGTGTTTTTTTAAGCCTCTCATTAGGTCTTCACTGAAGGATTGCCCACCTTCTCAAGCCCCTATACCATACCCTGAGAAAGTTACGCCGGAATACTCCCAAACCTAAATGACAGAACTTTTCAATTGATAGTTGTTCCCTGGTTTCAGTTAGAAATTAGTAAATCACATTAGAGGTTAACCTTTGATCTGAAATTGGATAAGGAAACCCAGGTAAACTGAAGGATTGGTAGTAAATTACTTGTGGCAGAGTTAAAGAAACATTTAGTTCGTAATCATTCCTTTGAATGAAAAGCTTGTGGCCAGATTCAAATAGTTTAGAATATCTGGGGAACCAAAGCTCGAGCTAGCTTCCTAGGCGGAGTTCTAGGAACTATGTTGATATATTGCTTGCTTTATGTACATCAAGGAAGAAATCAGCTATGCTTTTTAAGCTCCACCAATGCCATGGCTCTTGCCGCCTATGTAAAGCCTTCCCTTGTACCTAACAACCCCTAATAGTCCTACTTTTACCTTACCTTGCTTTGCTTGCTTACACATTCATTATATATGGTTTAATGGTTGGTATAGTGGATTGAGATTGTCGGGGCGTCTGCTGAAGACAAATGGCTCGCATGACTTTTCTCGATAGATAGATGAATCCCACTTTTGTCACACAATAGGGCAGTCTCCCAAGGGAAGAGGGGAAAATGGACAAAAACACGGGGTTTTCATACAAATTCTATTTCCAGTTGAGACTAGTGCAATCAGGTAATCCATTTCAACTGAAAACCCTATAATTCACTTCGGAACTCAACGTTTTCGCTTCCCTGGCAATAGTATGCCAAGCGCCAGCCCAACTAGTATGAGTTATTGCCGATGCTCGAAGCGGCTTTTTTACTCCGGGTACAAAAGAGTAATCCACATTCATTGGTTTTCTTCCTTGATGGATGCTCGGTATGCATAGTATTCACGGGTAGCCGTACCAACCCCTAGCAATGTAGAGCGGGTCTCTCGGTACTTCGTCATAATAGTTCTTTTTTATTAAGTAAGAACTCGGACGGTAAATGTAGAAAGAGCATGAGGGAATGCCCAGACTTATTTAATAGATTTACTTGCCCGAATAGATTGACTCGGTTGGCCGTAGGAAAAGATAACTCATGCCTACTTTACTTACTTGCACAGCCGCCCCACCCACACTCGAGAAAATCAATTACGTGAGGGCCACTTCTTTATATAGGTCGCCCTTACCTTGCTATGCTTCTTTGAAGTCAGCCCCTTCTGTGCATGAACTAGTAGTCCATCATTTAGGTAGGGGAAGCTTAACATGAAAGATATAGATTCTATGCCTTTTTTCTTTTGTTGGATGGGAAACTCACTCATGACCTAGTCGACAACACGATCCTTTCCATAAACTCTGGGTTGAGCTCTACCGCTTCTTTCAAGTTCAGTTTTCTCCAGGTCAACCAGTCAGCGGCCCTGTTGTCCCTAAGTCAGCGAGCGGAGCGGCCCTTTTGTTCATGAGAGGAATTCATTCCCTTTGATGTACACCAACGCAACGAACGAAGTCGAATTATTTCGTCTTTATTTTTCTCATTATATAGAGTTATGTGAAGAAAGAATATTAATTCAGGAAGGACATCAAGCAAGCTTTGGACCTATAGCTAGTAGATGAGCTAATGCGCGTAGTAGATGAATCACCTGACTATCCGAAAAAGGCTACCCATGAATGAGGGAGGCAGGCTCGCTTGCTGGCTCTATTAAATAAAGGCTCATCCTCTCGAACTGACTGACTATCCCTGAAAGTAGGCTTTCAATCAAACAAAGGAAGCTCATCTATGGATTGAACACCCAGTGCGAGCGAGGCTTTCTTTATAGTAGCGCCTTTTCCTAACTAGCTTTTCTGACCCATTTGCAATAAATTGCTTACCCCATACAGGAATTGACTAACGCCAGTCGAACTAATGCTGCTTAAGCCAACCTATTTGACGGACAAACAAGTAGGTAGAAAACACCCAGACTCAAAACCTAGCCAGTGAAACCGTATTAAAGCCCTCGTTCTATATCTTATGGGAGTGGGTTATTTACCAGATTGACCTGAAAGTATGTACGGATTTCTCTCTATAACTTATAGGCATTGAGTGAGTTTCCTCGATCTAGTTAGTGCGCATCTTCATTCCACTCTTTTCTTGTTTGTTGGCAAATTGAATTGGACCTGAATGAATATATATATTTAGGTTCATACCTGTAGATTACCAGACTAATGTGCCTTTCTCTCCTTTGTAATAGTAATTTCCTCGGTCTGAGCTCCTTTTCATTTTCTGCATTTCCATGAGTCGCATTGCCTTTTCCCTATTATCATAGTTCCAAAAGAATGGATCTGGATCGGCAGAAAGAATGAATGGGACGGGAAACTCAATAATTGAACAAGGACTAATTCAATTCCTCTTTGATTATAGACCTCAGAATGGCGTGTACATTGGTCCATAGTAGACCGGGATATAGCTATAAGAAAATAGATAAATAGGAATTTCCACCTTTGGGTATAGCAGAGACAGCAACTCAACTACATTGGCAAAGTTTTTTCAATGATATGAAAAAAGAGCTCTTTTGTTGCTCCTTTTTCTGCTAGGGAAATTCAAAAGACTCGCTTCGGTACCTTTCTTTGCTTAAAGACCATCCGTAGCTCTTCCTATGACTATTCCTCCCATCTTAGGCTACTTACCTTAAGGGGATAGTTGAGGTTAGACTCCCTAGCAATTTCCTGGACTATTCTGATAAAAAAAGAGAGAGAAAATAAAAGTGGGCAGAGTAGAGGCTTAGTCCAACCAAGGCCAAAGGAAGAGGGTTCCACATAAAACAAGACCTTTCACGGTGGGATGAAGTAGCTGTCCTTGGGTTAAATAAGGCTTTCCCAAGCAATCCTGATCTGCCCTGTGAAGGTCTAACTTCAAGAGAAGGTTTTCATTCTATAAGCTAATCCTCCCTCTATCACTACAAGATAGTATGTACCCATTTACAAATCTATTTAAAGCTCTTTTCATTAGAAACTGGGTTTACTCGCCTACGACTCTTGTCTTACTTATCCTTTCTCTGATGGAGCACTTTCTATTTCTAGAGAATTAGTAGAGGAGTGATGGTGATCGTAAGCACAATGGCCTCGCTGCCTTATCTTTCATATAGAAATATCGATAGCGAGCAGTCCCCCCCCTTTGAAGCTAGAAGTATGGAGATACTGATTACTAGAAATATGAATTCAGGGCCATCCATTCTTGCTATCAGACAGCTGAACTACCTCTTCCTACCCACCAGTGAAAAAAGCCTTTCCTTAGGAGAGCCATAAGGAGATGAGTTTCTAGCAACCGACGGAGTTTGAGAGTAAAGCAAACTAGTGGTTGAAGTCTCTCTATTCCAGCTTTCTGGCAAAAAAGACAGAAGGAAGTGCAGGATAGGTCGTATGATAGGATAGAGTTCTGCCAATCCGCCCCGGGGGGTCGTCCAAGATTCAATCTCTTTCTAGTAACCTTTTTCTCTTTCTCAAGTGGGGAGTTCCTAGCTGTGATCTGTATTCAAGCTAGCAGGATTTGTCTTCTTTGCACAAAAGAAAGAGACGTCATTCGAGTGTGAATTTGCGTTGCATAAATGACGTATAGATAGAGTAAGTGAATCTTTTCAGTGGACATTTGCGAGAAAGGAAGCTAGCCGCCCTATGATTTGTCTGGGCTCAAGCCTTACTTATTATAACTTATTATCAAATAGCACCCTTCTAGAATTGAAATGCTTAGCAAGCTGCTTTAGAGACCTGTGCACTTTGATTACTGGATGTCTAGCCCGTATTGCTAGTTATAGCATTTGGAGACAAAAATCTGAATGAATTGGGGATGTTCAATGATAAATAAATACTTAAGCAAGGGAAGCCCGACCTGGCGGCCTTAGGCAGAAGTTCTCAAATAAAAAGCATTTGAAAATCATTCATTTATCTTTTCTTAACACGAGACCTTATTTTGCAAATTCACTTGGAGTTGAATAGCAGCGAAGACTCAACTCATTGCCGAATCTCTGAATAGAACCGACCCACCCAAGAGCACCGGGGACGGCCCTCTAGCAAAGAAAGATCGTCTTTCCTGCCCATTTTCCCTTTTTTTGCTCCTTCTCTTTTTATGTACGAGGGGTGATGAAAGGAGTCGAAGTTTTGCTCCTAAAAAGGAAGATTGAATTGACGAGAACTGTAGCTTTATATAAAGAATAAAGGAGAAGAAAAGATAGGGCTCGGCCCAGAACTGTCACGCTAGAAAAGCACTAGGGACAAGACTAGTAGAGGAAAAAGGAGGTATGAGCTTATTTCTTTTCATATATATAATAAAGCAAATGTTTGCTGAAGCTTGTGGGGGGTCTAACTCAAGGAAGCAAGCACTTGTCACGAGTGAGAAATATATATATATATTATTTCACCCACAATAAGTCCATATCTTTCAAACGCTGGAATTAGCAACTCAAATAACATGTTTTTGGTCCAGATAATTAAATTAAGTATGTGAGGGAATGTTTAGTTTGCCAAGGGAAAAAAACTTTGCCACACACACGAGCTACCACGGTTCCATGTATTCAACAAGGGCGTTACACAGAATCAAACTACCATCAAAGCAACCGGTGGATTGTGTTTAATTTGAAGAAGAGAAGGCTTTGCTCAATTCTTTGTAAGAGAGGTTCAAAAAAGTCACCTTTCATAAAAAATAAGGTAGAAAGAGGGGAAGATCAGCTAGTAGAGGATAAATTATAGTAGCACTTTGAATTCTACTCTCAGAAAATACTTCCATTCATTCAAGGCAGACCTTTTTGTGCCAAGCGAAACCCCACTGCCACTCCCCTCGATGACCTGGCTCCTTCCTAGCAGCCTGCCTTTAGGTGCCTTCGACATAACTTCCATCAAGCTTAATGTTGATCCTGCCTCTGCTTTCCGTAACTTGATCCTTTATTATAGATACTCTCTGTCTCGCCCACGCCTGGATGGCCTTTGAAGTGTATGTTTGAAAGGAAACATACTGGGATGACCCTTCCTTGGGTTATGTTTGACAGGGATAGATAGTATACTTTGAAAGAAGGGAAAGCCAGCATGGTAGGAAGTAGGTTCTAGCTTTCATCAACCCGGAACGATAGTGGAGGCGAGCCCGGATCCAGAGATTTATTATGAGATAAGGTAACTAAAAGAGGGAACAGGTAGGAAAGCAAGGATTTTAAGAACAGGTAGGAAAGTAGGTTGCTTTGTCAAGGCTTAGTAGGATAGGTAATAGGAAAGGAGGTAGGTTAGGAAATAGGTTTCCCTGGTAGGAAAGAAAGCATGACTATGGGCTAATAAGAAGTAAAAGCACAAGACCACATAGAGAGAAAGTGAAGTTAAGATTTCTCGGAACGGAACAGAAGGGTTGAACCTGATCTTTTCTTTTTATAGGTAGAGGGAGAGCCTAATGCGCCAGTCCACGATTCCAAGAGTAAGACTAGTCCCCTATGCTATGGTATTTTCTCTTTGGCTGAATCCCCATTCCTTTCTCCTGTCTCTTGTACTTAACATCCGCCTATAAATTCTGATTGGTAGGTAAATTCTCTTGTTTCCACCGACCGAGCCGGGCCGAATGCCCAGTCAAAGATTTATCGATTAAACTCTCATCAACAGATTGATTTGCTACGATTCCTGGATCCCATTAGTCAGTAGCCCTAGCTAGCTAAGCGAGTAGTGAGTAAGTAATGTGGCGAAGGAAGCTTCACTGAAAGCGCTGCAGAGTAGAAGAGTTTTTTCGAAGAAGCAGCCCGCAGCCCACTCTTTTTGATCATAGTTGACGAATAGAGTTTCCGTCCCAGCCCAATCTCCTTTCTTTTGACCAAGAGTTTTTCAAAGCCAAAGCTTGGATAGCTAGAATATCATCTCAATGGCTTAACCCCTCTGCTCAAATCGTGAAAGCTCCTTCTTGTCAGAAGGTCAGGTAGTGTCTTCAAGGGTAGGCTCATGGTCTATGGCTGGCCTGTCGGGACTTTGATTCATGGTACAGTGCTTTGCTGACCTGACTAGCTATGTGCCAGTGCATCTGGTAAATGCCTAACTGTTGGTACTTTTTCTTTAAGGGAGGGCTCCGGTTTTTCACCTTTAAATCTGATATCATCTTTGCGGAGGAAATCGAAAGAAGAAAGGAAAGAAAGGACTACTTGGAAAGCGACACAGACACAGGTACATCAGGAAAACCTTTAGAACTCACCGTTCAACTTGATCTTCGCAGGAAAAAGCTTCTTCTCTATTAAGACAAAATAGCAATAAATAGACCAGCCAGCCGAGTGAACAAAGCCAGCCACAGCTTCTCTCTTCCTTCTAGCTCACGGGGAAGGAAGAAAATACTTTTCTTATTCCAAGCCAGCTACGGGACAAGTGAAACGGGCAGTTAGTTCAGTGAGGACAGCAGTTCCAGCAAAGACAGTGGAATGCCTTGGTAAAGCTGTTCATTCTCAACGGGAAAGGATTTCTCTATTGCAACGGGGCTAGTTTCAACAAGGTGAGCAAAGCTAGATACTTAGGCTTGTCCAGTTGTTCCACCAACCCCTGCTCCCGACCCAGGTACATTCTTCTTGGCAGCTCAAGACCTTCGTTCCTTGCTCCCGTGGATCGATACTAGTTACTTACCTTTAATCTTAGCTTAGTGTCTTTTACCTAACCTACTCGCTCGCCGAGCTTTTTTGATCTTGGTTATTGGCTTTTTGACTCAAGTTAGAGCTTTTCTTTCCTACTCGTAGACATTGAGGCCGGGAATCTTGCCTTCCCGGTCGCCCTAATGGAAGACCTATTTGACCATAGGGCCTGTTCGAATTCTTTTAAAGCAGCGACTGGAACGTAAGTGGAACGAGCCATAGAGGCCTACCTATTCTTTTAGAGGTTGGGTCGCCTTGGCCTCTCTTCGTTTTCTAGTAAATTTGACTATTGGACTTTATTTTGAGATTCGAATTAGATGCTTAAATGTCCGTTTTTTTCATACATATTAGTATTAATCCGCGCTGCTCATAACGAGCGATCCTTCAATCTCCAGGCGAATGTGAGCAGGCTAGTTTGCTTTTAGCAAGCAAGGTCATATCAACCAAAGCAGTTCTTAGGATTCTTGGCATAAATTTATTTTCGGGAAAGCAATCAAGCTGAATGAAGAGAAAACAGTCTGGTGACCAAGAAGTTTACTACTATTGAACTGCTGGTACGACCTCCACTACATACTGGTAGGACTATTCACTTAATGTCTGACTACCTAAGGAATAAGACTCGATATCTACCTACATCTAGAGTCGAGCGACTGTACTAAAATCCAATGATTACCTATCCCGTCGTCCCTCTCAACTTTCATTAAGTAAGGATATATCTCGGCTCTGTCTCGCCTTATCCTGCGCCTGCCTATAAATACTAAACTGCTTCACAATGCGGAAGAAGAATTAGGTGTTAATGAAAGCCTTGGTTACTTATTTCTTTTTTTTCGGATAGACTCTCAGATTAGTTCCTTTCAAAGAACCACCTGATTGCCTACCTACCATCCTTCGTCGTTTGGTTGAAAGACATAGACCATCCTATACTTACTTACTTACCGTATCGCCTTCAGTCTGAGAAAGTTCGTTTCTCGATCCGCATTGTCAAAAGCTGCATTCACATGTACTTCATTCCTCTCAGCAAATTGCACGGTGCTAACAAGCTTGTGAAACAAAGCCGCATTGCTATACCCATCCAAAACTATATATAGGAGGTTCTAGGTTTAGTTTAGCCCTTAGTTAGGCCCTTCTCCATGACATCAAGCCGCTCTCCATCCAAACCAACAAGAATAGATCGTTGACCCACAGCTACCACCTAGAAGTAGCTGATTATGTAGCGGCGCTTTGCTTGCTTTTCTGAATTGACTTCCAAACTATTAATGAAAAAAAGAATTCAATAGAATTGAAGTGAAAGAAATAAGTAGCGGCGCTTTGCTTGCTTGGAAACGAAGTAGCAGATTTTTGAGTAGTCTTTTCTTGGCTGGTAACTATTCAAACAGAGCTAGCCCTCTTTCTTGATACCTATGTACTGTCCACATATAGTACTGTTTCGTGAAAAACCAATAGGCATTCTACACAGAGAACAATTCAAAGCTGACTACCATATACTACTGTCCCTGCTTTACCTGCTGTCCAAGTAAGTACTAATTTCGAATGCGAGGTTGCGTAGCAAAGCTACAAGCCGAAAGTAAAGAATGAACTGAGTTAACTAGCTGGTAGCACTGTCCTACTTGTCTATTCGTTCCAACTATTCTATTTGTTTGCTTGCTGGAACAAGGGAATATAGGGCTGATGAGCTGTCCAAGTAGAAGTAGCTTTCCTACTAGTTGTTCCAACTAACCAACAAGCACCGGATTGAGCTGGCCAGAAGCCTCAATAGTATATATATATCTTGTTTGCTCGTTCGAAGCTGTCCAAGACAACTGAGCTATATCTTTTCGTTACACTAGCCAGCCCGGAGCCGAAATGAATTATATATCTTTCCACGGCTGTAACTACTAGTCATTCTACCCCTTAGATTAGAACACCTAGTAAAACTACTAGTCCTGGTCGATACACCTACTCGTTTCGTTGCAACTGTCCAATAAGCTAGGGTCGGGCATGTCCAAAGAAGAATGTACCTGGGTCGGTAGCGAGGAAGTAAACTAGTGCTTTCCAACTGAGCTGGATACATCATAGTCCTGGATACATACATATAGCAGGGGTTGCTCGCCTTGTTGAAACTAGTCCCCTTGCTGGCTCGGAAGCACCAGACCTATTCGTTTCACTCGAGAAAGTCATTTGCTTCACCGGTTCGATATGCGATATCAAAATCCTTTCCTTCCACATTTTAGGAGATGCCCTATCTTCCCTTAAAGAGCCAGCTTATTGAATAGAGCTGTCACTCCTTACCTTATCTAAGACCCCTTCGGGATATCTTTTGATATTCTAAACAAAGAAAAACTACATTTTTTTTCCCTAAATGAAAGAAAAGGTCGAGCTTAAGCCGATTCCATTGCGGAAAGAAAAGAGGCTCTCCCATTCCCACCTGATACGTCAAAAGCAATTGACTAATAAGGGGAACCAACCAGTCGAATTCGATTGATTATGTCACTCCGCATTACGGGCAGCTGCTTTCTACTAAAATGGGCTTTGGCACTCCTTCCGCTATTACTCGAAAAAAAATAATAGATCGGTCGTTCTGACTACGTCAAAGGCTCGTTTCACTCGAATTTAAAGGCTGTAACTCCTACTTATTTATATTAATTAAAGCTTGCCCATGGCTGCTTTCTTCCCATTCTTTCTTCTTTCCACTAATCTAATGGTTGAATTCTCCCATCGAGAGGTTATGATACTAGCAAGAGTCCTATTCTTCTCCTCTCGATCCTACCTTGGGTTATGTTTGACAGGGATGGTCAGTGAACTTCTACTGGTTTCAAAGGAGGATAGAGATCCATTGGGGAAGGCTCGAAAGGTTATTCGATATCAAGGTTGACCCTCGACGCGCCGCAGCCACTATTTGGACTCCTTTTATGCAATTATGAACGAAACTTTATCGATTCCAATGCAACTTATCCTTTTGGAGTTGACGTAACAAACTACGCGAGCCTCCCGATGAAGCCAACAGAAATCCTATCCGAATACTAAAAATAAAAGGCAATTTCATTATGGTGGTATACCAGCCGCCAGTTCTGGAACTTCCAGTTCCAATCGGAGCATATAGATCCGTAAATGGATTTGTATGTATAGCCACTTCAGTCGTGCTCCTCGTTTCTCGAATGGAAAAAAAGTATCTTCTTTCTGGGAACATGCTAAACCAGAAATTCTTATGTTCGTGATTCTTCATCCACCGATGCAGAAAATCTTCCAGTTTTCCATTCTCATATGAGGCAGGAAAGTTTATGGGCAACAGGTCGGCACGAAGTGATTCATCATGTTCAAACATGAACCTTTCGCTCGTTGGGGACGGTTTATAAATCAAAAAATTCCCACAAATGGAATGAGAAGTGGGTCCATGTAAATGATCGAGACCTCGCAAACAACAACGTTCCTTCCCCATATGGAGTTCGGGACCCAAAGGCAATCGTTGAGTGAACTGTATCTTATTCGTATTAGTTGACCTAAGCTGCACCATTATTGCAGGGGTGGGGCTCGGCCTCCGAACCGTACGTGGGACGAGTTTCTGCCTCATACAGCTCGGGCCGAAGACCGGGGAAGTTGAGGAGAGATGGGGAGACCCAACTGCTGCCGGTCGGGACGGACAGGAAAGGGGGCGGGGATAAGCTTGTGAAGAAGCAAGCTTATTGCCCCACCCCCAAAAAACAAACCGACCCAGCAAGAAAACGTATGCGCTTTAGCAACAAAGCGCTCATCCCTTGCTTGTTGCTTCGCGTTTCCATCCCAGTCCATTCCGGGATAGGCGTATAATATGTGCAGTAGTCGTCGTCTGACCAATCGGCTCGGACACCAGACCGCTTGTGCCCGCCCATTCTGTCTCGCACTAAATGGAATGGCTCTCTTAGTTACGCTGTGCCCCGACCCGAGTCCCCACGTCCGCTTTTATCCGCCCGCAACCCGGCCAACACAACATTAGGGCCGTCCCCCCCCCCATTCTATGCTGACCCGGGCCGGGGCTCGCTTTTTGGGAAGCCCGTTCCCACCGCGCTCACGGCCCGGCTGGCCTGCCTGCGGTAGTGGGAATTCTCCCGTTCCCTGGTAAAAAAAGGGTTGGTTGGATGCGGGATCTACTCCACGAGGAGCGGTACGGACGTAGATGATATCATCACGACCTCTCTTTGCGTACCGCTAGGGATGCTTAACGCCACTTCGCCAACTGGCATTACCTGCGCTTTCGTGTCTCTCAGTGTGGTCAGCACTGGGTGTTTCCGAGCAGCGAGGCTTACACCCATTCGCATTAATTCATCCAAAGTTCCTTACCCTTATGCACGAATTTAGGAATAAGCCATCTTCCTATCAAGGTTAAGGAGTCAACTGAGCATCTCAGCGGCGGGATTGAATACCCGGATCGAATCAGAGTTCACGCCGCCCGCCCTGAACAAATAGAATAGGAGGCGTGGGCCACAGGTCGCACATAAGCCATCGGGTCGCACGACAGAAGAACACCCAACATAAAGATGCACACTCCTCCATGTGAAATAGAAAGATTCATCTTCACTTTTTTGTAGTAGTCGTGACCAACAGCCATCAACAGTCGGCTCGTTGGTAAGGCGAGAGCTTCAAGCCCGATTTCAGGTGGCACACCCCCCAAACAAGCACCACTCGACGAGGGGGGGGCGGGGAAAGCTACAGGCCCAAAACCTTCGACCCTTCTTTCTATATGGGGGTGCCCGGGGCACCTCATCTTGTCATTTTGTTGCTCATTCCCCTTAGGCCGAAGTGTTTGGCCTTTACTTCGGAGCGCCCGCTCACGCTTCGCTGACCTATCGCGTGGTAAAGAGAAGAGAGTACGAAAGAATTGTAAACAGAGCAGACCGCAGAAAGATTCTAAATATGACAAGTCCCCCATGGATTCGATAATAAGGAAATGAAGAACGGGAACGAAACGAAATAAAGCATTTCTAGCGGATGAGCTTCTCCCAATTTTGTCTGGTAATAGAATAGGGCGGCTTGCTTTGACCAACACTCCACTTTTTGCTCTGTCCATGGAGCGTATGAATTTCCTTGAATGTAGATAGACCAAAAAAGGGAATAAAGAGATAGGAATAGGAATTATAGTACCATTGGAAGAAGAGGCACCAGTGGGAACATCTCTACTGACGAACCATTTCAATAGTACGGGTGCTGCCGTGCCACGGGGCACGACCATGGAAGTAATGAAAAAGAAGAAGTTCTGTAGTTGGACCATCTGCTCTATCCGTTCGATTTGAGCTTCTCCAGAGAAGATGAGACGCTAAAAATGAAAGTGTTCGCAACGCATACCGAAAAAGGGTACCTATGTTGCCGACCATTAATGACTAGTTCGAAGACCAGGAGCAGGGGCACGTGCCAAGAAAGATTTGTTACTTTCCCTATGGTTTTCGAACGTTTTCAATTCTCGTAGAAGTATTTTCACAAAGTTTTCGGTAATATAATATTAGTAGATGCTATTCGAACCCTTCCTTTTATTAAGATTCGAATTCTTATTAATATTATTATATAATTATTCTATTTTTTAATGTATATGCGTCAGACACAATCTACTAATTGATCTATATTCTGGTACCCTACTATATCATAGTCTCTACTACTAGTATTTATAATACCTCAGGAGCTCATGAGACTCTTTTAGTGAAATTCATAAGTCTCAATTCCCGAGCGATCGCACCTCGAGTTCCTTTTGGATTTCATTTCCTTCTTGATCAATGACAATCGTCATCATATCGTATTATCATACCGTTGTCACGTTTGAGTTCTTTACATGTACGTACAATTACAGCTCGTCTTACTTCTGTCTGATCTTTCAGGAGGCATTTTGGGCACTGCTTCTTTGATTACAGCAACAATAACGTCACCAATATGAGCATATCAGTGATTACCAGCTCCTAAGATTCGAATACATATCAATTCGATAGCCCCGCTCCGTTGTTATCCGCTACATTCAAAAGGGTCTGAGTGAGATGGATCTTGGAAGTCTGGTTTTTGATTGGATAGTGATCTCGGGCACGAGTGGTTGATCTTCGCGGGCCGTGAATGGCCATGGAAAGGAGTATTGATGTCAATATGTTCGATCGAGAAGATTGGACGATGAAAGACGGATCCTTTGTGGTTTGAATAATAGGCTGTGGTCTCGATATTGGGCTATGGGCTGATTGCTTTCTGTATGAGCCTCTTGTGATTGGGCTCTCGTGGGCGGATTACCCGATGTGTACTCATCTTCCAACAAAGAGGAGAGGACAGGGCTACTGCTGGTCCACGCATGATAGCTCCTCTGTGTCTTTCCGGAAATTACTTCGACTCGCAAAGGTGAAACCAGAGGAGATTCAGAGGCCCAGTTGAGAACAGCAAGCGTACAATCAATCGGTGTATGGAAGTTCGGTGAAGCTATATTATGAAAACAGAAGATTGAGCAAGTTCCCTGGCTGAGACCCGCTATTGGAAGGAAGAAGGAAGTCTACGAAGCGTCAATTCTAAGTAAGTTCGGGTCCAATTTGGTTATCCCATTTTTCTAGCAACCGCTTTCAAATTCTCACTCTTGTGCTTCGAGCTCTTTCCAAAAACAAAACCGCCCAACATCGATCCGATTGAACTTCTGACTCCTCGCTCTTCGCCCCTGCCCCTCCACCCAAACCTCCTGATCCCCAGACCAACCGGCGACGGAACCCTCAACAGCAGGCGGAGTTATATATTAGGAACCCCGTCCAATGGAGCACCCTTTTTGGTAATGGAGCTATGGGCGACATTGAGAGAAAACTCGACTACTTTTCACCTTAAACTAGGGCTGAGAAGATCGTGGCCGTCTGCCCGGAAGAAGAGCTCGTGGAGAACGAAAAAAGTAGGAATTAGTTTGAGTTACTCTAAGGGTATACTATTTATTCGGAGAGGCCCGCCTTTCGAATATCTCAATAAAGACCTCCCTAAGATCTGGGAACCCAGAGGGGCTCTTGAGATCATTTCATAAATGAATGGCTTTTTCCTCTTTCAATTCCTGCTGGGGGAAAATGGTTCCAAAGTGCTCGAAGGCGGACCTTGGCTTATTGGTGGTCGGGTTTTCATCCTGAAAAAATGGGAAAGAGGATTGGATGTCCGTAAAGACCTCTTGCAGAGCGTCCCTATGAGGGTACGGTTCCCTCAGCTCGGGCTCCACCTCTGGTCATCCAATATTATAGGAAGGATTGCTAGTACTATAGGTAAGCCACTTTATATGGAGAAGCAGACTTATACCAAATCCCCTCTCGTGTTTGCCAGGGTCTGTATTTAAGTTAATAGAGCAAAGAAGCAGCCTTCGAAGGTTTGGATCGACGTCGGAAATGGAAGCCTTGAGGAAGAATGTGTCGAATACGAATGGATTCCTCTTTCATGTACTAATTGCAAGGCCGCGGGTCATAACCGGTGAAAGTGACTCAATCTTTGGTGCCCAAGGATTCTGCACAATCTGGAATATCGACTTAATGCCTCTGAGAACTGTCAAGCTACCTCCACAGGTTCGTAAGGCTGTTAGCGCGCCCAATCCTGAGCCTGATAACCTTGCCCCAGAGCTTGAAGCGATTCCTACTGGTAATGTATGCGAGATTGGAGCCGAGCAAGCCATTGAGCATTCCTCATTACCTATGTCTAATTTCTTTTTTTTTGCGGGCTTAGAATCGGCTGTCAGCTCTGGAGATGTCATTATGTAACCAGGCCACCAATCTGAGTAACCTTCCAGTGCCTTAATCCCGGATCCTGCTGGTTCCACCTCCACTGCTCCTGTGGTTCTGGACGAGATTCTTGCTGTCTCAGTGGCCATGAAAGAGCACAATCCTTCAGCATTCTACTGGAGCAGAGAGAGTAAGTCTATATCATACTCAGAGATAGATCCCCCAGTGTCCTGGCTGCGGATAAGCCTTCTTGGATCCAGCTAGTTGGGAAGTCTATTCTATCTGCGAAAGGTGAGGGAAGTGAATGCAACTCTAAGAAAAAAGCTAAGGCTCGGAGCCAAACAAGAGCAATGAAAAGTGCCTCCAACAGAGGAGGGAGTTCCCCATCAAATCTAACCTCAAACTCCTAATGAATGTCCTCATAACGAACGCTAGAGGGATGAACAATATTGAGAAGCAGAGGGAAAGACGGGAGCTTATCAAAAAGAACAAAGCCTCTATTGTGGGAAAAGTCTGTGAAACCCGAAGTTCTAGAAGGGACATAGCCAACCGCATAAACTCTGGTTTGAATGCCCACAGAGCTACAGGAGGGAGAACCATTCAACGAGAAATGACGATCAACATGGCATATCAGTAACCGTCGTTGAATCAGTAAGCGGTTCTAGTGCTTGAGTACTAATGAGGGAAAGGGATACATAGCCTTTAATGACAAAGATAGAGAAGTTCCACAGCAAGTTCAAGAAGAGATGGCTGAGCCATACATAGATTCTATATTTCCATCGCCTAGGAGTTAAGTTCTTAGCGGCCAAACCACTCCCTTTTGTGCTCTTTCGCCCAGATAGATATCAATATCTATCTCAATCCTTTCACAGGCATAGGCGAATGCTAAAAGAAAAGCATAGGCAGAAGCAGAAAGAACAGATTTACCCTATCCCAGAATCAGATCTCTAGGTTTACCAAATCCTGATCAACCAAATGTCTTGTGAAAGAGGGCTTTAAGTCAGGTCTGGAATCTTTCGAACAGAAAGAGGTGGCTGATCCCTCCGCATCAGAATAGGCATACGAGTCTGCTTTAACCAACAGGGGTGTGTATTTCCTACTTTCCTGGTAAGATAGAGCGAAGACAAGACAAGCTTGCCTTCATCTGTGTGGAGCAAAGTCAAAAAGTGGATAAGATTGCCAATCTCAAAGAAAAACGAGGAGGAAGGGCAAAGCCAAATGATGATGGAAACCCACAGCTTGCTCAATCATATAAGTAGTAGCTTCTTCCTTGTCTTCTTTTCCTGTGAACTTAACATCACCACGGAAAAGATATTAGACATTTAGCAAAGTCCCGCTCGTGAAAGTGTAGTATTCCTGCACGATAGATGCGCCCTCTAAAATCAATAAATGCTGGAAAGTCAATATCATACCCAACATATGCACGTGCCAATGCTAACAAGCCTTGTTCATATCTAGCGCGTTGAATGCGCTTCACAATCACTCGATACATATAAGAATACCTAAATTGACCTTTAAATCTATCAGAGTTGAGCTCATTTTTAAGAGCCAGCCTCACTACAGAAAGAAAGCAGCAATGCCCTCCCGAAGGAAAACGTTTGGGCCGATTAGAGCTCGACACGAAGCAAAATGTAGATGATCTCAGCAAATGGGCGAGGTAGGAGGACGTGGACGTGGTTGGATGTTATTTGACACGAGGCCTTGTGCAAAAGACGAGTACTTCAGAGTCCACCAGGAAAAGGATATTGGTTCGCATCTCTATATTGATCCGCGGCGCTTCTATGAAGTTGTTTTCCTTGTCTCCGATTTCAAAGCTAAGTTCCTATGCATGAATATGAATTCAAAAACTAATGAAAATGAATCAACCTTACCCTTCCCTTAATGTTTGTAACGTAGGCATGTGTTAAGCTAATGGATTTCTGTTCAGTACTTGCTTACTACCTTTCTAGTTGACAGGGACAGGCCTTCGTCGGAGTTGAAATAAGAGAAGAATGAAGGGCTTCATAAGGAGTTATAGATAACCCAGTCGTGGAAGTGAATGAGTTAAGCCAAGGTAGGTAAGTAAAGATTGGAGTGATGGGAATATCTGTTTCCTGTAGATGAGCTAGGCAAAGAACGTTCTCAAGGAATATCTCTATCGTATTAATAGCTCGTCTCGTATTGATGGATAAAGATGCGAACCCTTTGCCGAGGAATAAGAGTGCTCTTGGGATCCAGCTGCTTTCAAATCTCTATACTTTACTACAACTAGATTGAACAAAGGAGAGGTGGGAGCCGTTCTTGGGATTTCCGTTATAAGGCTTGGTAACTACGGTCATATACGCTATAGATATTAGAAAAGGGCGGTTCTTAGGTCAAGCTTATTTGAGATGAGACCCGAACCAATACCACCCCGATACTGATATCACGATACGTATTTTCTGAACAGGCACTAGGGAGGTCTTGCCAAAGCGCTTTCCAACCAACTAGTCGATCCCAGGCTTAACCCCTCTGCTCTTGTTGATTGCCATTTATCCTATCATCCGTTCGTGATACCCAGGCAGGCCGGAAGCCCATTTTCAAATAGGTTGCCTTCAGTAATCCGAGTACGCAAGTAGGGTCTCAGTGATTATGCTAGAAGGGCCAAGTGGAGATGCTAGTGTTTAATCTCCTCCTATGCAGAGTTTTCATATAGCATCTGCGGCAAACAGTCTTCCTTCCATGGTCGATCAGGCGTAATCTCCATAACCTACTGTTGTCACGTCTGAGAGGTAGAAGCTATCTATCCAATCCAATCCTTCTCCAAAATGCACCATGACCGATCCAATTACTATAGAGCCAGCAACATCCCCTAAAGCCAATGCCACTCTCATCCTTTTTCCAATTCAGATTGTACTGGTAGCATGTTGAAGCTGTGGAATGGTGTTTGTTGGTGAGTAAAGAGCCCATTCTAGAGATGAAGCACCACAATCTAGATTCCAGTTTTTCACTTCGTTCGTTACTTTCCCCTATTCTACGTATACCATCTCCGAGCCTCTCGTTAAATCGAATCAATTTATCAAGTTGGTCCTTGCTAGGCCAGTTATAAGTTCCTGGGGATGTGATTGACCTAAGAAGCCCGTGTTATCGATAGATGTAAGTTCATAGTTGAAGACAAGGGAGTTTTAGCTTTTTCGTAGATAGTCTGAGTTCGAGCTACTGTAGTCTCCCCCGTTGACCTTCTTTTTTAGATAGAATCCTCAATGAGTGGAAAGGACTCCCAGACTTGCTCCGCAGTACGAGCCCCATACAGAGCCGCGCCCTTGTGATATGATAAGAAGAAAAGGGGCCAGGCCACCCTCTTTTCTTTTCCGCACCAAGCCTTCTTGTAAAATCGGGTGTATAGCTCAGTTGGTAGAGCATTGGGCTTTTAACCTAATGGTCGCAGGTTCAAGTCCTGCTATACCCAAAAAAAACCACTCTTGTATTCGTAAGGATGCATTTCTTAGGGACAAAGACCCATGCATACATTTAGGTCAGAATTCTCTATACCATAACTCCTCTTTTCCCTACTGAGATAGATTTAAGGAGTACCCTGGCCGATGAAGGAGTCTACTTTCTTGCTTACCTACCCGAGTCGGCAACTTCCTTTGATGAGTCCCTCCTTTTTGGCCTATCGAGTTCCGCTAAGACCTCTTTGACTTATTACGCCTTAACCTACCTGGTACTAGGACTCATTGTGGAAATCCCATAGGCCTATCCTCCTTGGGCTTATCCCCTAACTACTTCCACGGAGCCATATTCAAGGTGGTTGACCGGTTGGAATCCTCCGTTTTGGAATACTTTACCTCATCCGTCCTGTGACCTATCCTCAGCCTCAGTCGTAGCCTGATCCACTCTCTTTTTCCCAGCAAGTGAATGCGAGTCCAGTTCACCCTCGGCCTCGAAAACCTGTGAAGTACGAGGAAAGAGTAGGGATCGAGTGTGAGTTCCGATCCTCTCTTCCCAGGCAAGAATGAAATTGGACGGTCTCAGCCCAGAAAGTGAAAAGAACGAGATCTAGAACCTACATGCTGATGCTCACGATTTCGATAGTCATACCGGTGATTTGGAGGAGATCTCCCGAAAAGTCTTTAGTGCTCATTTCGGCTGAACGAGGCTGTGAAAGAATCTCTGTCAGGTGGTGCAGATGAATAGAATAAGCCCTGCTTTTTCTCTTTTTAGCCTTATCCGCTCTTGAATGGCATTTCATCTCGCATGTAGAAAACAGCGCTCATTGTGTATAGCTATCATCCCTCTCAATAATAACTTAAACAAAGAAAGTACGTAATGGCCTCAGGCCTGCTCTATTACATCGACCACCTTCGAGTTCTCTATATGCGAAGAGCCTGGAATGGTGATAGAACTATCGGAAACTACCCAACGACGAGCGAGCCTGAGATCGCCTACCAGTCATTCCATTGCTTGCAAAAGTGAGCCTGGATCTTAGGAGGAAGGATTGAAGAGCTCTAGAGAAGGTCTGGAAAGGATGGTCGGCCACTAGAAAGCAACAATTCAGCCGGAAGTTTGGACACATTGGCTCTCGTCTTAAAGTTCCCATTGACGACCAAAGGATTAATTCCTCATGGAGGAAAGCCTCACTACCGATGCTTTACTTTCGGCTCCATTGATCTTACTCCAACCTAAAGAATACACTGTCTTGCTCAATGTGCAAGGGATCATTCTATAAACTTGGTCTTGGAAAGCCTATCAAGAGTAGCTCGGCATCGGGAATCTATGAAGGAAGAATGAAAACTAGAATCTTAAACTCACTCTACTATGACCAATCATGTAAGAAGACAATACTGTAATAATTCGAAAAATAAATCATCTACAGAAAGATGGGAGAAGATTGATCACTTAAAAAGAAAACGACTAAGGATTCTCCTATGAGAAAACACACACTCCTGGGATGACTTCTTTTCTTTCTTCTGAAGTCAGTGTGCTTCTTTACCAGGCATAACATGATAATTCCTCTATGGCGTGTGCTCCTTTCCTATGTAATGACTTTCCTCCTTTTTCATGCCTCGTGCGCGTGCATAAGCTACGAGTTCCCTGACCCACCCTAGTTCATCGAATAGTGAGACTGTTCATTTTTTTATTTTTAATGAAAACTCTTCTTTTTTTTACTTTATAGTATAGAGAGATAATTTTGCAGCATTTACAATTCATATTAAGCAATAAAATAAGAAGAGACAGCTACATGAGTAGGCGAGCATTCATTTGAGCTGCCTTAGTTCTTCACAAGAAGCAAGCCCCTAAGATCAAAAGTTGTAGTGGGTGTCCTCTTTCCAGATGCGAAAGGCTTCTTTCTCTCTACTCTTTCTAGTGGAGATGCTAAAAACAAATGACCCTCTGAGGCTTCATCAAAGCTTTCTGGTTACATATGCAAGCAACTATACTGACCCTCAAAATGAACAATCAGTCTATGCCTATCCATTCTAGAAATTGAGAATACAAGTATATGACGCCAAACTTCTCATTACCTATCTGCGTGATTCATCAACTCTTTTAGACAGACGATAAGACTCTTTCCTTTCTTCAAGCTACTAACCTCCCTTCCACTCTCCCACTAATACATTCAAGCACGAACTCCAACTATTGGTAATGCTTGCATCGAGATATTCGTAGAGACTAGCTATAGCCTTTGTGAGTCAGTGTCCTCATTAATTAGCCAATGAATTCACCACGCACCAGGACAGTAAGGAAGGATAGCTACATTTGTCATGCTTTCGTCATTACAAGGGACCTTCCAGTTCATTCAATAAATACAATAGAGTTTGTAAACTTTCTCACTATGGTTTGCTTGGTCATGACCTTGTAAAACCAAGTACTAGTAAAGGTACAAGGCCTTACTTAATCTTATTATGTGCAACAGCCTTATTCAACCTGAAGCTCTCATCCAAATGTTCGTGTGTTGCTATCGGATCGAAATAGAGGTCAGGGTTTGGCAAGAATGCTGCCCTTCGAGAAGTCTTTTTATGTTGGTTCAGTCTCCTTTGTCTATTCAGAAATCTGGTTACTTTTATACAAAAACTATATATTTGAATGGTATAGGCAAAATAACTATAGTTGTATCAGTCAAATCATCTACAGCCGGTTAGACATTTTACTATACTCTACGCGCGAGGCTATTTGCCTTACTTACCAAGCAGGGGATGAGCTATTCATGAGAGTTTGGAGAGTCTATGTATCCATTAGTTTAGCGTATGTTTAGTTACTCGAGTAGTAGTGGAATACTTATAGCCTTAACATTACGAATGTACTAGGATCAGTGTTGCCAATGAGACGGGTATCTCAATCAGTAGACAGAACCTTTATGTATTAGTCAATTCTTTCTATGTTTATTGGCCGGCTATACCATAAAGAGAAAAGTGGCAGAGAAAGCAGCCCTTAGACCAAAGCGCTTGAAGGTAGCAGATATGGAAAGAGTTAGTAATGCTTAATCTTGACATGTGACATATGCGCTTGAAATAATGAAAGTGTTTGCTTATATGGCACTCCTATTTCAGAACTTTCGAAGCTGTTGTTGGTATAGTGAGGATTCCTTTTGAGCAGGTAGGAGTACTATGGTGATGAATGATTCCTTTCTTGATTCTGTGGTAGCAACTATGAGAGTGGAGAAGATCAAAGTTATGGACTTTCTTAATATGTCTAGGTTTCACGGTATTCTTATGATGAAACATATTATTGCCAATAGGCATGAATGAGTACTGAAGCTATTAAAGAGAAAAGTTTACGTTTATGAGTTTGAAGTTCTGATAGCCTGCCCGGTCTTTCCTACTTTTTTGATCTGGTGTGATCGACTTGCTTAGGGAAGGTTGAGAACTTTGATTTTCCTTTCAAAAAGGAATCAATGGCGAACGTACGCTATCCAACGGAAGTCCCGAGCGATATGACTATTCCTATTCCTATCCTTTCCTTTCATCCTTAAGCGAATGCTGGAACAAAAGTAAGGTCTTCCCTCGAAGTGAAATGAAAGCAAAGGTGCCTTAAAAGAGGAGTGGGGGTTGTATTATTTTCGATTTCCACAGGATCCTTCTGGCAAGGGTATGAAATTGATTGTTTAGATGCATGCTTCCCAATTTGGTAGATTAGGTCAAGCTTGTGAAGGGAGGGCTAAGAGGAGGATCTTTCCCATTGCTAATTCGACAGGTCTTTCTTTCCCTACTTGCTAGCCAACCAGGGGTTGTTACCTAACATGTGGTAAGCACTATACTCCATTACTTTCTCAAACGCTCCACTCAGCACTACCTCCTTCCGTACTGCTCCCTCTTGCACACGAACAGCTGCTTCTCCGAGACCTCGCCACCGCGGAGCGCCATACTCTTCCTGCTGCGAAGTTACTATTGATCCATTCCTTTCCTATACCGCCCCTTACGATCGATACCCAGAAAGTGGTTTCCTTGGGTAAGAACAGAGATGAAGTACGTCCCTTACCATAGTCTATATCCACTAATGTTGTTGTTGTTTTATAGAGGAAGACTCTCGGGGAAGACAGGCTTTCTATACCATTCCCAAGTAGGCAACCAAGTAGGAAACCCCTTCTCAAGTAGTCAAGTAGGTTGTAGGATTTAAATCTTTGGTATCCTTATATGCTTCAATGGGCGTGGCCATTTCTATTTACTGGCTAGCCTCATTCAAGGATCCATTCCATCATCCATCAATCTCTGGATCCAGGCTCGCCTTCACTCGGTCAAGGGGTAGCCCTTTACCTCGTTCCGGTGTGATGAACCCTTTCATTCCTAGAACTGGGTATCTCCAATTTAAGTAACCAGCTTGCCATCCTTCTCAACCCACAATTGGAATGAATCCCGATAATCCTTAGTTAGCTGCCCTGAAGGCGATCCAAACAATAGCTGTATCAGCTCATGGGGATGACCCTGAATCTCTTTCTCTGGTCTGTCGAACCAACCAGCTACCATGTAAACAACTATACCATGACTAGTTGACCCACCCAGTGAGTAACAACTATCCTAGCTCACCTAAAGCATTCAATTCAGGCTTACCTCTTGGTAAACTTTGACTTTAGTTTGATATTACGCATAACCTTCCATCCAGTGGCCTTCCACCAGATCTTTCTACATCCGTGGTTATGATTCTGTGCTTCTACTTTTAGGCTTGCGTTCATAGACTGAATTCCACTATCTTACTTCGCTTATGGTGGGAGTCTCGCTATCCTTGGGTAGGATCTTCTTACCGAGGGTATGACTACAAGAGCACAGCCAGCTGTATTCATGCTCTTCGAAGTACCCCCTTTCTTGTCCACAGCTAGAGAGCTCGTACTCATTTGCCCAACAGTGGTCGGGTTCACCCATTCTTTGAACCTACCTATCTGCTTAACCCTAATGACACCTTCCTTCATATCAGAATGGAACAGTAAACTATATTGTTAGATGCTATGTTTCTAGGATGGAATTCCCAGTACTCAACATTCAAATAGTATCCAAGGGATAACCGAGATAGAAAGAAGTCACCGCTAAACTAGTTTTTTACAAGAGGTATGCGTATTGAATAAGAAGTATAGGCTTTTTCTTGCTACTAGAAAGATTGACCCCGGTGGTCAGCGAATAGGGGTCTAGACCTTTGTGAGTATGTATTTACGAGGGGACAGGTAAGTCACAAGGTATGCCTTGAAAAGCAAAGAAATCAAGATTCATAAGCAAAGCGAAGGCCAAGGACCTCGATCCGTCAATAGAAATACTCCAACCTTGCTAATACCCACATGAGGAAGGGTTTATTCCCTCTCTTCCTCTACAGGAAGGCAGTGGTTTGCTTTTCTCATTTCTGTATCCCTTGGTTTGCTTTGCTTAGTACAGCCCCATGCTTTCCCTCGTGATACCGCTCCTGGGCATCACTCGCTCTCTGTTTGTTCTGAAAGTGTTAGTTTGTTTTCTTCCTTAGTTTACTTGATGCCGGATTCATTCCTCGAATCGTAAATCATTACTATTCATTCCTCCCTATATTCAATCTCGCCTGAGAGCAGTGCATCGATACCATTCGTCTTGCTTGAAGAGCATATATAAGCCCTGACCGAAGAGAATCCTTTGCTTTGATTGATATCCCTCTTGCCTTCTCGCAATGTGGACATCTTTGCATGGAGTGCGAGCGATATGCCTGGCATTGATCCCAAGGTGATGAAACACAAGCTAGCAACAGACCCTTCTGTTCCTATCTCTCCCAGGAACGAATCTCTTTGTTTTGAACCAAATCCAGGGGCTGTAGTAAGCAAACTGCCTAGATAAAGCAGGGTTTAATAGAATCGAAAGAGAAGGAGAAAGCTATCCCTCAGACTAGGTAGGGCAGGCAAAAGAAGGTCACTAGATTCTCAACTCAAAGAAAAGTACTCGTCTGTCGCATGCGAATCAGATCATTTGTTTTTACCTCAATCTGCCCTCGGAGCCAGCCAGAGCAGTGGGAAAAAAGAGAAAAGCAAGCAAGGAATAGTTGGGACAACGAATATTCGAGTTTCCTACCAAGGCAAGTTTTTATAGACCGGAGCCAATCCTAGCCCAAACTAGGATCTCTATACGCATTTCGAGAAAATAAGACGGGGCTACTTCACTTCCTAATTAATAAAGTAGGAGCGAGTACGGAGGTACTAGACCGTGATTCTGGTCCTGATGCGGACACACCTGTCGACAACAGAGAAGGGATTCAATTGAGAGCGGATAGCAAGATCGAATGAATGGATACTCTGAGATAGAACGATAAAAAGCAAATTTGATTAATCCTACAAAAGCCTTACAAGGCAGGTAAACTTTATGCAGTATCTGCTACAAAAAGAAGGTTAGAGAACAGGTTCCATCTACTTTATCCGCTTTTGGGCATGAAGAACATGCTTCTTTCTCAATTTATAGGAATCGTTAACCGCAACTCTCCTTTTCAGGCTTGGATTGGTTTTTTGATGCAGTAGAGAAGCCGTTTCCTTTGAACTTGGTCCATCGGACAGATATAGACATGGAGAAGCTTTTCAATGTAAATCTTTCACTACTTTGTTTGGACCTTGCTTCTTCACTTAATGCTTGCTTTCCGTCTTGCCTTTGCTGGGCCTACGATAGGCTGTACTCCAATACGAAATAAGATTGTACATGAAGGTTGGTGAAAAGCAAAAGAAGCAATTGGTTCTCAAATGCCGTGACGTCACCTAGCTTTATTCCAAATTGATCATTCTATTGGTATGTATAGTGTCTTTCATCTGCTTTTTCATTCATTCTGCCCACAGCCGTTAGGTATTATGACAAAAGGAACCAGCATGTTGCTCCTGAATCTACAGATAGAGAAGAGGGCACGTCTCTTTTTCTAGAAGCCGGTCTATGTTCTTATTCTTAATCGAATTCTAAAGAAACGTCAGTTTCAAATCACTTCCATTGGGCTGAGCGGGTCATATATGCCTTTTGGCTTTCACCTATGTTATGTATTCTCTCACAATCACTCCTAGCAATAAGTGAAAAGGCGGCTATCGATACTGTCCCAACACCTCCTCTTCTTTGTCTACTTCTCCATTAGAATTTCTGACTGGTTCACGCCTGCTTGTGTATTGGTTATAACCTCTGTACTGTATTTTGTTTGGCTTAAATTGCCAAATGGCGAGACCAGACCCCATGAAGCTTCTAAGTCAGATGTAGATTTGCAAGAATCAGATTTACCAACGGGAAGAACGCTTAGTGTATCCGCGGTGGGTGAATCTTAGGAAACTCGCCTTGTCCGAACAAAAGCGGGAGGTAGGTAGGTGGTAGTTAGAAGGATTCCTTCGGGGAGCTGCTTCTTCCTCTGGATTCCCTTCTTCTATAGACAGACCCCCGGCTAGGGCAGCAGCGTTTTAAAGAAATACGAACAGTTTGGTTTTCAGTGAGCCCGCTTCTTAGTGATAGGTTTCTAAAGTATCTATCGCTATGTGCCCCTCCCCGGAAAAAAACAAATAGGCTCGGGCAATTATCAGCTTAGGGACAGCAAGCGGATAGTAGATCTGGCTCCATCCCTTGAATCCGCTGTAACTGATAGAATCTTGTACGAGAGACCCGCAAATAAATAGGGAAACCCGCTTCGCTTAAAACGCTTTTTAAGTAGAAGCTGAGCCATTACCTGCTAGCATATCCCCCACCAGGACTCCCCCCAAAGCAAAGCTAAACCCGTTCTTTAATTCAATACCTAGAGACCCGAAAGCTCCAGTCCAAGTTGAGGCGCAGTAGGAGGGATTTCTGTCACCATTATTTATGGACCACGTAAACATACTTTTTTAGTTTAGATTCTTATGCTGGACCAGCAGCCCTAGCCTGGGACACCACTGTGCGACATAAAGATCGGATCAAGTTATGATTTTATCATTAAGAAAGAGTACCCGAGAAGAATAGATATGATCCGGAAACACTCTTATTCGACGAGGCGTAGAGCGTTTGACTTTCTTCTTTACAATTTCCTTAATGCGCATGAATAAGAGATTACAGCACTTAGTATGAGCATATCGGCCTAGCTTCTTAGCCATAAGAATAGTTCTACCTACCAAGTCAACCCTACTCTTGCCCACAAGAAATTCTTATTAGATACTAAATTCTTCATTGACTAGCCCCCCCAAGCAATTACCTATGCCCTCCCTAGCTTATCCATAAGAAGAGACATATCTGAATAGATAGTATTAGACCACTTCTCACAAGCCCAGTCATACATAAAGGAGGATTTCTTATAGGCAAAAAGAAAACACATCTATATCGGCGTCAAGAGTTACCCAAGTCCGAAGTAATGCGTCTTTCTATCTAGTCCAACATGCTTACCCAAGACCCAACTTCTTCACTACTTGACCTACTTTCTATAACTCCCAGACTCTGCTTATTATGCCCGAAGGAGCGTATTTAGACTGAATAAGTAAATAAGGCGCGGAGCGATAGAACATCTCTCAGTTCACTAAGGATGAAATACTCTTGCTAGCTTTCTATCAACCACACTTCAATCTAATCTTTGTCTCCACCCTTCCGGTTCGGTAGCTAACGAAAGGAGTTCTTTCGCCAAGAACAAGCAACGGCGAGCTACCGCGAAAGCCGTTGCGCGTTAGTCACGCGCATACGTTTTCTTGGTTGAGTGAACATCGGAATTCCACGGGGAAGAATTGGAATAGGAATAGGTCAAAGTGCCCATGTTACAGAGGACGCCGTGCCTATTCTTTTCTCATCGAGTTCTAGAGGAATGCAATAATAAAGAAAGATCTTTATTTTCTCTTTCCTTCCTGCTTAGGAAAGTTCGAGTTGCCGGGCCTCAGAGCCAATTCCTTAAGGAAAATCTGGTTTCTTACTTTATTTGTGTGGGGACCCATATTTAAATATGTTCAATTAACCTCACACCGGACTTTGTCACTTTGAAGCTATAAGGTATCTCGTACAAATACGCAGGAGTCAGGACTCATCTAACTACTCTTTCAACTATCCCTACTCTTACTTAAACTGTCCCCCTAAGAAGTCATCAAATGGTAACACGATGCCGGGTGTGGCAGGGATCGAAAAAAAAAGCATTAGCTCATTCGCAGAGAGAGAATGAGAGAAGGTGGATAATGGTTAGGGATGTAAGTACTATAGTTTGGTAGGTTTGAATTGTGTGGCCAGGGGTATTGGTTACGATTCCAGTGGTCTTCAGGCGAGTTGACAAAACTACCCCTATGCGAAAAGAATGAAGCTGATGTGGTTGTTCCAATTTATGAAATTGACTTGCTCTTCTCTCGATTGAACCATTGCAACCAAGGATTGAAAAAAACTTCTATTTACTCGATGGTTGCTGTTTCCATGTGATAGATTTTTCCTACGGAAACGTTTCCTTTTTTGTTAGAAACCCAGCTCTTTCCTTTCCCTTCCTGACCATGAAACAGGCTAGCGCCTTTTATGAACTCTTATCCAAAATCTCTCATCAATCAAAGTCTGTTCCTTCTACTGCACCTCAAGCACCTCCGGTTCAGGTCTTTTATGATTGTGACCAATTTCCTGGCCCGTTGGAAGGCCAAAGCAGCCCAAGTGATTGATCTCTCCCCAGAAAAGGAACAAGTTCGGATAATGATGAATAACATGAGTAGGCAATACCATGACTATTTCGATTTCCAAGCGATGACCACGCTCTTTGATTGAAGCAGCCACTCGTATTGAAGATGCTATCTACAATGGGACTCATGGATCACAGGTCAAAGAGGCAGATCCAAAAGGAAAGAAGATAGCCCTGGGGGGAACAAGCAAGAACAGTGAAGTGAATATCTTGTCTGACGGAAAACCAAAGACACTCAGGACTTTCACTCCGTTCGGCATAACTCTCAGCCGCGCCTTGGAAAATAAGCTTAAGAAGCATGCTGTACTTCCTCCTGCCAATATAAACATGATCGAGCCAACATTGTCGAGTTGGTAGTCTCTGACTCCCTCCTTATTACGCCAGCCGGAGAAAAGGGAAAAACCGATGGTAGAGACATGACTGGAATCCAGGAGACTGACGAGATTGAGCCCCCACCTCAAGTTCATATGCTCTGGTGGGATGATTTCAACTTTTAAAGAAC